ATTAGCAACTTTACGATTACCTTCCAGCGAAGTTCGTCTGGTATCTCAAAATTCTTTAGCTACAATTGGACAAATTGGAAATGCTGATGCTGACAATAAAAGTATGGGTAAAGCAGGATCAAAACGATGGTTGGGAAAACGTCCTCGAGTAAGAGGAATTGTTATGAATCCTATTGACCACCCTCATGGAGGTGGTGAAGGTCGAGCCCCTATTGGAAGAAAAAAACCATTAACCCCATGGGGTCGCACTGCACTTGGAAAAAGAACTCGAAAAATAAAAAAGTATAGTGATCCTTTAATTTTACGTCGTCGTAAAAATGGATAATTAGATTTGAAATAAAAAAAGATTGAAAAATATACATAAAAACAGAAGGTAGTTGACAATGACACGTTCACTAAAAAAAGGCCCTTTTGTAGCTGACCATTCACTAAAAAAGATTGAAAATCTTAATTTAAAAAAAGAAAGAAAAATTGTAGTTACCTGGTCTCGCGCATCTACTATTGTACCAACAATGATCGGACATACTATTGCTGTTCATAATGGACAAGAACATTTACCTATTTATATAACAGATCGTATGATAGGTCATAAATTGGGAGAATTTGCACCTACACGAAATTTCCGGGGACATGCCAAAAGTGATAAGAAATCTCGTCGTTAATTAGGAGGTAAAGTTCAATGAGATATAACGAATCAAATTTAGAAGCTCGAGCTTTGGCCAAACATGTACGTATGTCTTCTCACAAAGCGCGGAGAGTTATTAATCAAATCCGGGGTCGTTCATATGAACAAGCACTTATGATATTAGAGTTTATGCCGTATCGAGCATGTTACCCTATATTACAATTAATTTCTTCAGCAGCAGCAAATGCAAGTAATAATTTGAATATTAACAGGGCCGATTTGATTGTAAGTGAAGCAAAAGTAGACAAAGGTGCTGTTTTAAAAAGATTTCGACCGAGAGCTCAAGGACGAGGATATCCCATACATAAACCTACTTGTCATATAACTATTATCGTAAAAAGTAGAAGTCAATAGAAAAAATTATGCTAATATCATTTGGAAAGGAAAAAAAGCATGGGACAAAAAATTAACCCACTAGGTTTTCGGCTTGGTGTGACTCAAAAACATCATTCTTATTGGTTTGCACAGCCAAAAAATTATTCTGAACTTCTTCAAGAAGATCAAAAAATGCGTTATTGTATCGAAAATTATGTATACAAAAATATAAGAAACTCTTCAAATTATGGAGGAATTGCACGTATTGAAATAAAAAGAAAAACAGATTTAATTCAGGTTGAAATACATACAGGATTTCCTGCATTATTGGTAGAAACCCGTGGTCGCGGTATTGAACAACTGAAAAACGATGTGCAAAGTATTTTAACTTCGGGAGATCGCAAACTTCGTATGACTTTAACGGAAGTAACAAAACCCTACGGAGAACCTAATATTCTTGCAGAATATATTGCTTTACAGTTAGAAAGTCGAGTTGCTTTTAGAAGAACTATGAAAAAAGCCATTGAATTGGCGAAAAAGACAAATATAAAAGGTATTAAAATACAAATTGCAGGACGTCTCAATGGAGCTGAAATTGCCCGTGTAGAATGGGCTAGGGAAGGCAGAGTTCCTTTACAAACTCTTCGAGCTAAAATCGATTATTGTTATTATCCAGCTCAAACTATTTATGGAGTATTAGGAATAAAAATTTGGATATTCCAAGATGAAAAGTAATTTGTTTTAATTTTTTATATCTTAATATTAAAATATTAAATTTATTTTTGTTTTTATTATTTTAAAGATTTATTTATAATTTTTACTAACATTTCGAAAAAATTGTTATGCTTAGTGTGCGACTCGTTAAAATCGATGTTTTTTGAATCAACAATATAAGAAAGAAAAAACTCGATAAATTCCAATATAAACTGGAAATTAATTCTTTGCTTTCTATTGAAATAACTCAATAAATGAATTATTAAATAATAAAAATACTCATTTAAACTCTTTTTCATAAAAAAATTTATGAAGCAAAAAGCTTTTTATAATAAAAAAAACTTAATAACATATTATTATTAAATTCGTATGGTTAAAATTGTCTCGAAAAAAACAGTGTAAGCAAACATAAAAAAATTTCATTTTACTAATATTTACTAATAGTTAATTCAATAAAATTTAATAAGAAAGTTCTACTTCAAAAAAGACTGATAAATTTGATGATATAAAATAGAAAACTCCACTGTAAAAAAAAGAACCTAAACGCTTATTTGAAAGTAATGAAAACGATGTAATCTATAATTAAACAAAAGAGTTACTAAATAGATTTAATTATTAGACGGGATGGCGAAAAAAACCAAATTTGAAAGAACTACAAAACATAATAATAACTAATTATTTTTAAGTAAAACTGAATAAGTTAATATTCGCCCGTGAAAATTTAATATAAAATATTATCAAATTTTTTATATTATTATTATAATAGATTATTTTTATCTTTTTACTAATTTCCTTTTTTACTAAATAAATTTACTAAATAAGAAAATAAAAAAAATATAAAAAAATTAATTTATAATAGTTTTGTTCATGAGAAGCCGGATGAAAGAAACCCTTCATGTCCGATTTTGAAATAGAGATCACGAAAAGTCGACTATAACCCTAAAAGAACAAAATTTCGCAAACAACATAGAGGACGGATGAAAGGAATAGCTACTCGAGGTAATTCTATCTGTTTCGGTAAATTTGCCCTTCAAGCCCTTGAACCAGCTTGGATTACATCTAGACAAATAGAAGCAGGACGGCGAGCAATTACACGTTATGCACGTCGTGGTGGAAAATTATGGATACGTATATTTCCAGATAAACCTATTACTATGCGACCTGCAGAAACACGTATGGGTTCAGGAAAAGGATCACCAGAATATTGGGTATCTGTTGTTAAGCCCGGTAGAATACTTTATGAAATAAGTGGAACACCAGAAACTATTGCTAGAGCAGCTATGAGAATCGCATCATACAAAATGCCTATACGTACCCAATTTATTACTGTTACGTCCGTACAAAAAATAAATAAAGAAAATTCAATATAATTACTTAATAAAACTAAATGAAAAAACAATAATTATATAAATAATTAAAATTAGTAATATTTTATTTCTTAATTCTTTCCCCCCCTTTTAATTTTAAAATTTTATACTTTTTGGGGGGGGGTTAAAAAAAAAATGATTCAACCTCAAACTTATTTAAATGTAGCCGACAATAGTGGAGCACGAAAATTAATGTGTATACAAATTTTAGGAGCAAGTAATCGTAGATATGCACATATTGGTGATGTAATTATCGCGGTAGTTAAAGAAGCAGTACCAAATATGCCATTAAAAAAATCGGAAATGGTCCGAGCAGTAGTTGTACGAACTTGTAAAGAACTTAAGCGTAAAAATGGAACTATTATACAATTTGATGATAATGCTGCTGTTGTTATTAATCAAGAAGGAAATCCAAAAGGAACACGTGTTTTTGGTCCTGTTGCACGAGAATTAAGAGAATCTAATTTTACTAAAATAGTGTCATTAGCTCCTGAGGTATTATAAATAGAAATTAAAAATCATAAATTTTCTTATTTTTTTTTTTCTAATTTATAATTCAAATTAATAAAAATTAAAATATATTTATTTGTATATTAACTCTTAAATAAAAAAGAATTTAATATTATTATTCCAAATAAATTAGTATTTTATTTATTTTTTTTTTTTTGTACATAATTATTTTTACATATATATATCTTAGATTTTCTTTTTTAATTATTTTTATCTTAAATTATTTTCATTTTAAAATTAGCAAAAAAATTTCTAAAAAACTAAAATTTTTTTTGTCTTAGAAGCTTTTTAACTTATTAAAAAGCTTATTTATATTAATAGTAAAAAGGAGTTCTCATGAGTAACGATACTATTGCTAATATGATTACATCTATAAGAAATGCAAACTTAGAAAAAACAAAAACGGTTCAAGTACCAGCCACTAATATTACTCGGAATGTTGGAAGAATTTTATTACAAGAAGGTTTTATAGAAAATTTTAGAGAACATAAAGAAAATAAAATTTATTTTTTAGTTTTTACTTTGAAATATCAAGGAAGAAAAAAAAAACCTTATATAACAACTTTACGACGTATTAGCAAACCAGGCTTAAGAATGTATTCTAATCATAAAGAAATTCCAAAAGTGTTAGGTGGAATGGGAATTGTTATTCTTTCAACGTCTCAAGGTATTATGACGGATCGAGAAGCAAGAGAAAAACAAATTGGAGGAGAAATTTTATGTTATGTATGGTAATTTATTTACATTTTATTTAAATCTTTCACATAGGAAAATCTTTGTAAATAAGAAAAACTAGCTAGTACTATATTTCACAACGTTAGTTAACTTAAAAAAGGAGATTTTACCTTTAATGAAGAAACAAGATTTAATTGATATGGAAGGTATAGTCACAGAATCACTTCCTAATGCAATGTTTCGAGTTTGTTTAGACAATGGATGTGAAGTTTTAACTCATATTTCGGGAAAAATAAGACGAAATTATATTAGAATATTACCAGGAGATCGAGTTAAAGTAGAATTAAGTCCTTATGACTTAACTAAAGGACGCATAACTTATCGCCTTCGTGCTAAATCGCAAAATAGTTAAAAAAAAATTTTAATCGAGATGTCGGAAATATAATAAAATTAAAAAACTTAGTATAATTTTTTTATATTGTAAATAACATGGAAATAGGAAATATAAAAATGAAAGTCCGTGCTTCTGTTAAAAAAATATGCGATAATTGTCGGTTAATTCGTAGACGAAAACGAATCATGGTAGTTTGTTCTAATCCGAAACATAAACAAAAACAAGGATAATTTTTTATTAAATAAAATTTTAATAAAAGTCATGAAAAATAGATTCAAATATTTTTTATATAATTATATTTGAAAGTAAATATATATGATATTAAAATACAATAATTTTTTGAAATAAATAAACGATAATCATTATGCCAAAATTAGTAAAAAAAATTAGCTTGCGCAAAGGTAAACGTAGAATCCCTAAAGGAGTTATTCATATTCAAGCAAGTTTTAACAATACGATTGTTACTGTGACGGATATACGAGGACAAGCAGTTTCTTGGTCTTCCGCAGGTGCTTGTGGTTTTAAAGGTACGAAAAAAAGTACACCTTTTGCGGCTCAAACTGCGGCAGAAAATGCTATTCGTCTTTTGATCGATCAAGGTATGAAACAAGCAGAGGTTATGATTAGTGGTCCTGGCCCGGGACGAGATACAGCTTTACGAGCTATTCGCCGGAGTGGTATTATTTTGAACTTCGTTCGTGATGTAACCCCTATGCCACATAATGGATGTAGACCTCCAAAAAAGCGACGTGTATAAAATAAAAATATATTGTAAAAAACTTTTGATATTATTTGAAATAAATGAAAAAATTTCTATTAAATTAAACTAAACTAAATTAATAATTAAAGTATGGCTTTTTTTGTTTATAATTTTCTCAAATATTTAATTAACTAAAATATTTATTAAAAAAAATTGAAAGCACTAAAAAAGCTCTAATAATTTTATTACAGAAGTTTTAAATAATTTTAATTTTTTAGTAATTAGTTAAAGTAATTAGTTAATATTTAAAGTAACTTTTCTTTAAATATTAACTAATTACTAAAAAATTAAAAAATTAATCTAATATTTTACTATTTTAAAAAAGACCTAGGGTTAATGATTTATCAATAGGTAAAGCTGCTCCGATACCTAACCAGAGGGATACAGCAGTACCAATTAAAAAAACTGTTGTTGCTACTGGACGACGAAAAGGATTTTGAAATTTATTTACATTTTCTGAGAAAGGTACTGTTAGTAATCCTGCAGGTACTGCAGCCATTAAAAGAACACCCAACAATTTATTGGGAACTGTACGAAGTATTTGAAAAACAGGAAAAAAATACCATTCAGGTAATATTTCCAAAGGAGTTGCAAAAGGGTTTGCTGGTTCACCAATCATAGAAGGTTCTAGAACGGCTAAACCTACACTACATGCAATAGTACCTAAAATAACTACTGGAAAAATGTATAAAAGATCATTAGGCCAAGCAGGTTCTCCGTAATAATTATGTCCCATACCTTTAGCTAATTTAGCACGTAATATAGGGTCACTTAAGTCGGGTTTTTTTGTTATTAGGATAGGTCACCAATAAAAGAATATTCCCCCTAAAGAATTGGACATGAATTTTTTATTCATCCAACTCAAACTATTTTTATTTAAATCCAAAAATTAAAATTTATTTAATTAAGTTGTTTAGTATATAAATTAGATATATTAAATAATTTTATTTCATTAAAAAAAGTTCAAAATCCAAGTATATTTTTTTATTTTTAATAATAACTAATATTTTTATTAATATGATTTTTGGATTGTCTTATTTTTCATAAGTTTTATCTTCTAATAGTTTTAAAATTATATACTTACTCAAAATTAACTTGTTAATATATTAACTTTTTTTTCATTAGACCTTTTTTTACTTCCATGATCATTTCACATTTAAAAACTCAAAAGAAATGAATGTAGTTTTTTTATCATATTCATATAATACCAATAAATATACATAAATGTAATAGATATTTTTATTTTTATTTATTAAATTTTACGAAGCCTTTTTCGATTTATTAGATCATAGAAAAAATTTTATTTAAAACAAATTTATTTTTTTTACCCAAGTTTTTTATTTTCTCATCCTTCTTAAGTAATTTGGGATAACAACACATTTTATTTTTAGAATTTTTATAATGTGATAGATCAAAAAATCTATAAAGTTTAATAATTGATTCAAGTCACACACTCCCATAATTAAATTTGTCTCAAAAAATAAACATATATTTCATTTAAATAGAAATTTTGAATAAAATATAGAAGATCCATAAATTTTTTATGACCCTAAGTCTTTAAAAAAAATTTATGGCAATAAATAATTTTGATTTATAGTGATTTTTTTAATGATAAAAAAATTACTATATCATACAGTTTTATTATAATTATATTCTAATAATTTATAAAGGACCAGAAATACCTTGTTTGCGGATCATCAAAGAATGCATTAACATAAAAACTGCAGTTAAAAGGGGTAATACGAAAGTATGTAAACTATAAAAACGAGTTAATGTGGATTGACCTACACTAACACTTCCACGTAATAATTCTACTAATGGGGATCCTATAACAGGAATAGCATCAGGTACACCTGTTACAATTTTAACGGCCCAATAACCAATTTGATCCCAAGGTAAGGAATACCCAGTTACACCAAATGAAACTGTTAATACTGCTAAAATAACACCAGTAACCCAAGTTAATTCACGAGGTTTTTTAAAACCTCCTGTTAGATAAACACGAAATATATGTAAAATCATCATTAAAACCATCATACTCGCTGACCATCGATGAACTGAGCGGATCAACCAACCAAAATTAACTTCGGTCATGATATATTGAACAGAGGCAAAAGCTTCAGTAACTGTTGGACGATAATAAAAAGTCGTGGCAAATCCAGTTGCTACTTGTACTAAAAAACAAGTTAAAGTAATACCTCCTAAACAATAAAATATATTTACATGAGGGGGTACATATTTACTAGTAATATCATCTGCAATTGCTTGAATTTCAAGACGTTCTTCAAACCAATCATATACTCTATTGGGATAGATAAACTTTTATGTATTTCTCCTCTAAAAACCGTAAATGATATTTTTTTTCATACGGCTTAAATATAAAAAAATTAAATATATATTTAATATATATATAAATTTTTTTTTATTATTTTATCTCAAGTTTGCTTTATTTGTATCAACTGCTTTTTTGAGTAATCTTTTACTTTAAATTTTGTTCTTCTAATTGATATGCTTAATAACAATTTTATAAAGATTTTCTTGTTTAAAATTTAATAAAAATAACTAAACTTTAGATTTTTACTATATTCCGATGACTAGAAAAAAGTATAACAAGCAAAGACTTTTTTGTAACCATTTCAAATTTAATTAAATAAAAAAATCGGGTAACGAAATTTTACTTTCTATTAGTAAATTAAAAAAAAAAATTAATCATAGTTTAATTTAAATAAAAAAATATTTATTAATATTTTATATAAAATTTATGCTTTAAATGTTTTATTTATAACACTTAATAAATCAAAATAATCTTTTTTTAAGATTAACAAATTATTTTGTATTTCTAAATTTCATTTATCTAAACAAGTCGCACACCCATAATCCATAAATTCCTTTAATTAATTGATTACACAATTAAACTACCTTGAATATATAAAAAAAATTGTTAGCAAATAAAAAATAATACCTTAAAAAGGTTCAATAAAAAAATTAATTTTTTTATTGAACCTTTTTAATGTATTACCAACTTACAGGAACTCCATCTAGTAATACTGAAGAATTATAAAGTTCGAGAATAATAACTGAAAAAATTGCAAACAATGCCATTGCAATACCCATTAAAGGTGTTGTGCCCCATCCAGGAGCAACTTTACCATATTCTGAGTTAAGTGGTTTTAATATATCTCCCAAACCACTTCGTTTTCCTTTTGTTCTAGGAGTATCATCAATAATTTGTGTAGCCATAAAATTTTATTGCATTAGTTGAGATTTGTTAACTTTGTGTACTATTATATTAATTGAATTAATTAAAAATAAACCATTCTTTTGGAATTACTTAAAAATGGAAACTGCAACATTAGTCGCTATATTTATCTCGTGTTCACTTGTGAGTTTTACCGGTTATGCTCTTTATACAGCTTTTGGGCAACCCTCTAAAGAACTTAGAGATCCTTTTGAAGAGCATGAAGATTGAGTGAATTATTGAAGACCTTCCCTAAAATAAAGGGAAGGTATCTAATTCTTTATTTCTATAAAAAACCAAATAAACTTAAATTTTTTTATTTTTTTCCTTTAGTTTGAATTTTGGGTGGTTCACGAAAAAAAATAGCGAAAAAAATTATTCCTAAAGTACCTACCAATAAAAATGTATAAACCAATGCTTCCATAGATTTTATTATAAGTGAGAAGTATGGAGATAGCTTTCGTACTAATTGGAAATATATTTTATTCAAAAAGCTTGAAAAAATTTATATATATATTATTTTTTTTATTAAATTGAATTTATTTTTTTATTAAAGAAATAGGAGAAACCTCATTAAATTAATTTAAACTATTTGTCTCTTAGTAGTAGGGTCTCCTAATTTTTGGAATGCTCCAAATTCTACTTGTGCATCTAGATCTGGATCAATACCAGCAAAAACATCTCTAAATAAGGTTCTGCCACCATGCCAAATATGACCAAAAAAGAAAAGGAGAGCAAATGTGGCATGGCCAAAGGTAAACCAACCTCGTGGGCTACTACGAAAAACACCATCCGATTTTAAAGTAGCACGATCAAACTCAAAAATTTCACCTAGTTGAGCACGTCTAGCATATTTTTTTACTGTAGCTGGATCGCTAAAACTTACTCCGTTAAGTTCACCACCATAAAATTCGACAGTTACACCAACTTGTTCAACACTATATTTAGATTCAGCTCTTCTAAATGGAACATCAGCTCTAACAATTCCTTCTTCATCTACCAGAACTACTGGAAAAGTTTCGAAAAAAGTAGGCATACGGCGAACAAAAAGTTCGTGTCCTTCTCTATCTTTAAAAACAGCATGGCCTAGCCATCCAACAGCTATTCCATCTCCATTATCCATAGCACCTGCTCTAAATAATCCACCTTTAGCTGGATTATTACCAATATAATCATAAGAAGCTAATTTTTCTGGAATTTTAGACCAAGCTTCGGACAAACTAAGATTTTCATTTTTACTAGAACGAATTCTCCGATCTATTTCTTGTTGAAAAAATCCTTGATCCCACTGATAACGAGTAGGACCAAATAATTCTACCGGAGTTGCGGCAGAACCATACCACATGGTCCCAGCGACAACAAAAGCAGCAAAAAATACAGCGGCAATACTACTAGATAAAACAGTTTCGACATTCCCCATACGTAGTCCTTTGTATAATCGTTGGGGGGGACGAACACTAAGGTGAAATAAACCTGCTAATATACCTAAAATACCTGCTGCAATATGATGTGAAGCTATTCCTCCTGGAACGAAGGGATCAAAACCTTCAGCTCCCCAAGCTGGAACCACAGGTTGCACTTTTCCAGTTAATCCATAAGGATCGGATACCCATATACCAGGGCCAAATAGACCTGTTACATGAAAAGCTCCAAATGCAAAGCAAAGAACTCCTGATAAAAATAAATGAATCCCAAAAATTTTAGGCAAATCCAAAGAAGGTTTTCCTGTACGTTCATCACGAAATAACTCTAGATCCCAATATACCCAATGCCAGATTGCTGCTAAAAATAATAACCCTGATGATATGATATGGACTGCAGCTACACCTTCATAACTCCAAATACCTGCGTTATTTACAGTTTCTCCGGTAATACTCCAACCCCCCCAAGATTTTGTTATACCCAAACGAGTCATAAAAGGTATAACAAACATACCTTGTCTCCACATTGGGTCGAGAATAGGATCGGAAGGATCAAAAACCGCTAGTTCATATAAAGCCATAGAACCAGCCCAGCCAGAAACTAAAGCTGTATGCATTAAATGTACAGCAATTAAACGACCAGGATCGTTTAGTACGACAGTATGAACACGATACCAAGGCAAACCCATGGAAATACCCCTTTCTCAAAGAGAATTAGAGACTACGTAACTTTTTTGCATTAATTGATGACTATACTACAACAAAATAACTACAATAAAATAAAGTTTAAATTCATAAAAATAGTTTAAACTTTAATAAATTTTTTTCTTTATAAATTATATATGATATAATTATTAAACTATATATAATAATGACAATATTATTAAAAAAATATAATATAATCTTCTTAATAACATTATAAACTAATTTTTTATTTGTTAGCTACTCATTTTTTTGTTTATTTTCATTTCAAGTGTTGTTATATATTTATTTCAAATAAAAAAATGCCCATTGGTGTTCCAAAAGTGCCTTTTAGGCTTCCAGGAGAAGAAGATGCTGTTTGGATCGACGTATAGTGCGTTTATTAAACATATTTGGTTATATGGAAATTATCCATCATCTTTTATTTATTTAATAGAATCTAGATGTTTTTATTTCATTTTAAACTTGATAGATTATAAAAGCTTTAATAGCATGAAATAATATCTTAATAAAATTTATTAAGTAAAAAGGTTTAGTCATCTTTTCTATGGTTAGTGAAACAAAAAATAAAGATTTAAACTTCGTTAAAGATTTAAATTAAAAAATTTTAAATTTAGTTAAATTTAAAATTTTTTCAATTTTATTTTGAAAATTGCTAGAAAGTAAAAAAGAGCAATAGACTTACTTTTATATGTAGGTAAGACTTAACTAATTTTTACCGAAGTGGATTATAAACCTAAAGATATTACTAAAAACCGTTTGTGAAAAAAAGAAGATATAAAATACAAAATATTTTAAATAAAGAAATAGATTATTTAATAAATATATTAAAAAAAGAATTGTTTAATATGTTGTTCACTAAGTATGTAAAAAACGAACTTAGACTATTAAACAAAGTTATGATAATAATTTAAAAATATTTATGAAAAAAAAATGTAAAATATTCAAATTTTTATAAAAACTAAAAAAAATAATAATATTTTTTCAACTGCTTAAACTGTATTGGGCAAGTAAAGAAGCTAGTACAGTTATATAAAAAAAACTTATTAAATTTTATTATAACAATCGACTTTATCGAGAAAGATTACTTTTTTTAGGTCAACATGTAGACGATGAAATTGCAAATCAACTCATTGGAATTATGATGTATTTAAATGGAGAAGATGAAAGTAAAGATATGTATTTATATATTAATTCTCCTGGTGGAGCTGTTCTAGCTGGAATATCTGTTTATGATGCTATGCAATTCGTAGTTCCAGATGTTCATACAATTTGTATGGGATTAGCGGCTTCCATGGGATCATTTATTCCAACTGGGGGTGAAATTACTAAACGTATAGCGTTACCCCACGCTTTGCGCCAATATTTGCTTTTTTTTAATTAGTGAAAAGATGTATACGCCTCATAGAAGGTAATAATAGCATGACATAAAAAGCTTGATAAAATCATCTTAAAAGAAAATTTAATATCAAGATAATTAATTAAAATTTTTTATTTATTTCAGTGTTATAAATATAATTTTCTTTACCTTTTTATTAACTAGAAAAATTAACTAGAAAATATAAAAATACAAATTTTAAATTTTAGTTAAATTAAAATTTAACTATATTAAAAAAAAACTTTGGCATTGTTTTATGAAAAAGAATATAAGACAATAGAACCATAATAGTATTTAACAAAAGAACAATGGTATATAAAATTTAAAATAGTTAATTATATTAAAAAATATTTTATTGAACTAAATCTATATTTTTTCAAAACATATTTTATTATTTTATTTTTGGAGCTGTATACAATATAAAAATGCTTGTACAGTTCATACAAAATTTTATATAAGATTTTGTAATTAGGGTAATGATTCATCAACCTGCTAGTTCTTATTATGATGGACAAGCAGGTGAATGTATGATGGAAGCGGAAGAAGTACTAAAACTTCGTGATTACATTACTCGGGTCTATGTACAAAGAATAGGTAAACCTTTATGGGTTATTTCTGAAGATATGGAAAGAGATGTTTTTATGTCAGCAAAAGAAGCAAAAATTTATGGCATTGTGGATCTTGTAGCCATAGAAAATACTTAAATTTCCAAATAAAAAATTTTTTAATTTAAAACTAAATTTAAAATATGTTTAATATATATATTTAAATAAATAAAAAAATTTACATTATATTTTCCTGGTTAAAATTAATTTAAACCAATAAATTCTGCATATAATTTAAAATGCCTACTATTCAACAATTAATTAGAAATCGAAGACAACCAATAGAGAATAGAACAAAATCTCCAGCCCTTCGCGGATGTCCTCAACGAAGAGGAGTTTGTACTAGGGTGTATGTGCGACTTGTTATGATTATGAAATTATAAAGAATCAAAGAAGTTCGGTATAGCAGAAGAACCTTTTTTATTTTAACAAATTACTAATCTATTATTTATTTAATAAATAAATGAAATTTATGGCTTTTATTGGTGCAAATCCAATTATTTTAATGTAAGATAAAAAAAGCAAATTTTCAATACTATTGATTTAATTACAGATGTATTAAGCGAAAAAAAATACAATAAGAAATTTTATTATGGAATAATTGTATGATTGCAAAAACGGATTAATAAGGTCAGCTACCCAGCAAACTATCAAAATAACATATCGTTACTAGATAAAAAAGTTTTTGATTTTAATACTTTTTTTATTTGGTTAATAAAGTAAAGCTAAAATTTGAAAATTATATAAATTACAAATAACATTTTTGGATTTACGGAGCTCCGGTATATAGAAAGGGCCTCACCGTTGAAGAAAAAGTCATAGAAACAATGGAATCCATTATTTATCTTATTTCAAGGTCCTATTCTTTTGTGAATAAGAAGGTTTTTAACTTAAATAAATTATGGTTAGGAAGGTTAAAGTAGCAAAAGCCATTAGAACTTTTACTTTCTACACTAGAAAAGTCAGCTTCTTTTTATCAAAAATTAGAAAAATAATTTTATGTATCTAAAGATGTATATATATATATGTTTATTTTTTTTATGATTAAAAAATAATGATAATCAAATCAAATATATATATATTTCGTTTTTATTTTTTTATTTTAAACAAATTTTTAAAAGATATAATCAATAAAATTAAATTTGTTACTTTTATTTTTCATTCAACTTTTCTATTGATAGAAGAAATAATAATAAAAAATAAATAAAAAAAATTATTTTTTTATTCCTTAATTAAAATCAATCAGTAATTTATGAGAGTAGACATTAATGACTAGGGTTAAACGTGGATATGTAGCTCGAAAACGACGAAAAAATATTTTTACACTTACAACAGGATTTCAAGGGGCTCATTCAAAACTATTTCGGACAGCCAACCAGCAAGGAATGCGAGCTTTAGCTTCTTCTTATCGAGATAGAAATAAACGAAAAAGAGATCTTCGTCGCTTATGGATTACTCGGATCAACGCAGCATCCCGAAATAATGGAATTTCTTATAATAAATTAATTCAAAATTTATATCAGAAGCAAGTACTTTTGAATCGAAAAGTGCTTGCGCAAATAGCTTTATTAGATTACAATTGTTTCTTTACAATATTAAAAAGAGTTAGTGAATGATAAAGAAATGAGAAAGAAAGATTAAATAAAAATCCTTCCCTGGAACTTAATTGCTCCAGGGAAGTTAATAAATTATTGAAAAAATTATTGAAAATATAGAAAACTTTAGCAACAATAAATCAAAAAATTAAATTAATTTTCATTATTTAGAAAAGGTAATAGGGCTAAAACACGAGCTCTTTTAATAGCAATAGTCATTAAACGCTGTTGTTTTGAAGTTAATCTATTCATTCGTCTAGATAAAATTTTTCCTTGTTCACTGATAAATCTACGAAGTAAATTTATATTTTTATAATCAATAATTTCACCTGACCTAATTGGTGGTAAACGTCTACGAGAAGATCGCTTAGATTTATTTATAGCTTGTTTCATAAAAACTATTTATTTTTTCATTTCTTTGTGAATAGTATGTTTATTACAATAAGAACAAAACTTGTTTAATTCTAATCGAATAGGCGTATTACGACGGTTTTTTTGAGTAGTATATCTAGAAATACCGAATTTTTTTTTTTCATTATTTTGAGCACAATTGGTACATTCTAAAGTAATTGTTACTCTTACATCTTTATGTTTAGCCATAATACTATTTATCTCGAATATTGAATCTCTAAAATTTATAAAATATATTTAATTTATAAAATATGTTTAAAAAAATTAGCAATTAAATTTAAATTTTTTGGCGGATTATAATAATAATAAAAAACTAAAAAAATTATTATTATTTATAATATAAAATTTTTTTTATATAAAAAGTCTATTTTATTTAAGAAACAGGAAGAATTAAAGCATCTGGAAAGAAACGATTAATTTCTATTAATAAACCAGCTAGAAATACGAACCATAGAGTAGCTAATACGGGTGCTGTAGAAAGATACGTCTTTACATCTTGCATTGTTGGTCTCCTTATAATACATATTTATAAAATCCTAAATAAACTAATAAAGTTTGTTATATTTCTTATAATTTTTTTATATAATAAAACAATTAATTAAATTTTTTAAGAAAAAACAAATAAATTAAAAATTTACTTTATATTTTTTTTATTTAATTAAAGTTATTTTATCTTAAATAATACCTTTTTATGAAAAAAAAAAAAAAATAATATTTATATATAATTTTTTATTTACATAAAAACAATAGTCACTATATATATAAAATCTATCTACATTTTATATCTATTTTCCAAATAAAATAACTTTAATAATTTTATCTGAATTTTATTAAAAATAGAATTGATAAATTAATAAAAAGTATAGGAAAAACTTAATAAATAAGATACAATTAATTATGAAATAATAATTAATTATGGGAGGGATGTAGCGCAGTTTGGTAGCGCGTTTGTTTTGGGTACAAAATGTCGCAGGTTCGAATCCTGTCATCCCTACCCGAAAATATATATATAATAAAATTTTATTTTAAAGTAAATTAGTAATTTTGAACTATTTTTTTCTTATAAATAAATAAAGATTAAAATATTATTTGTTATTATTAAAAATTTTATTTAAAATAAGCGCTCTTAGTTCAGCCCGGTAGAACGCAGGTCTCCAAAACCTGATGTCGTAGGTTCAAATCCTACAGAGCGTGATTGTGAAAACATTTTAAAATAGAATCTGAATTAAAGATCTAATTGATCACCACGTCGATATTGTAAGTAAGCAGTTACGAACAATCCAGCTAAAGTTATTGGAATTAACCCTAGTACAATTCCAGATAGCAATGCTTCAACCATTTTTTATTTAACTAAAATAATATTTAAGTTAGAAACTAACTAAATTTATTATTAATCTCAAAATTTATTCGAGAAATACAATGAAATTGATGAGACCTTAAAAGTTACCTCTTTTATAGTTTCTTAGATAAGTTGTATTTTATTTAAACCGATAAATGAAACTAAAGCTAAAAATAAAGCAGCAAACAAAAATAGAAAATAACTGATTATAGTAAGCATGAGAAAAATCCTAATGATAATATAACAAATTTAGTATACATCTTTTGTAAAACAATTACCTAAATTCTTTATGAATTAAAATTTTATTAATTAAAAATAGTTTTAATAATTATAAATATAACATTGACCTTATTTTGTTCAATGCTTTTTTTATAGTAGCAGATTCCACTAATTCTGCCACTATTTTATTTCAGATGATTTTTATTTTCTATAAAATTCTGATTAAAATTTAACCAATTATATTAATAACACTTTATATTGATAGTTTAATCAAATTAAATTCTATTTATTTTGTTGAAAAAAAAGTATTAAATATAAAATTTAATAAATAAAAAATAACTTGTTTTTTTATAAGTTAAGTATATTAATTTCCACCAAAAATATTTATTATTTATAATAATTCATTTCATTTTTAATTCAATTTATAAAACTTTAATAATTTAAATTAGTATAATATACTAAAAAAGGTGTTATATTTTACATAATAAATTAATAATTTTATGAAAAATTAATTAAATTGACTAAAAAATTTAAAAAACTTTCAATTTTTTTACATCTTTTAATTTTATTTGTCTTGCTGCGTTAAAACAACCCTAGATATACTGATTTAGTATGCTTCAAAAATACCTTCGGTATAACAATGATAATCTAACTAGGCTAAAAAAAAATCTATATTTTATAAAATTTTTTAGATTTAATCTTTTATGGAATTTTTCCCAGCCTTTACAAATATATATGGAGTTAAGCATGTCTGGAAATACAGGAGAACGCCCTTTTGCTGATATTATTACCAGTATTCGATATTGGGTAATCCACAGCATAACTATACCATCTTTGTTTATCGCAGGTTGGCTATTTGTTAGTACAGGTTTGGCTTATGACGTTTTTGGAAGCCCTCGGCCAAATGAATATTTTACAGAAAGCCGACAGGAAGTTCCTTTAATTACTGGTCGTTTCAATTCACTAGAACAAGTTGATGAATTTACTAGATCTTTTTAGGAGGTATCAATGACTATAGATAGAACTTATCCGATTTTTACAGTTAGGTGGTTGGCCGTTCACGGGCTAGCTGTACCTACAGTTTTTTTTCTAGGATCAATTTCAGCAATGCAATCTATTCAACGATAAATTTGAATAATAAACTTTATTTAAAATGTAAAGATATGACACAACCAAACCCAAACAAACAAAGTGTAGAATTAAATCGTACTAGCCTCTATTGGGGTTTGTTACTGATTTTCGTATTAGCTGTTTTATTTTCTAATTATTTTTTTAATTAATTAGAACAGAAATTCTTTTGCCTTATTTGGAATGAATTTAAAATTTAATATTTATAACTGTTCTTTTTCCGTTTAAGTTATAACTAAAAATGAAATTAAAAAAGGAGTATAGGATAAATGGCAAATACCACCGGAAGAATTCCTTTATGGTTAATAGGTACTGTATTTGGTACTCTTGTAATTGGTTCAGTGGGTATTTTTTTTTATGGCTCATATTCCGGATTAGGCTCGTCGTTATAATAATCTAATCTTTGAATATATATATAAATTATAAGAAAAAATTAAAAAATTTTTAATTGAATAAAATTTTTTAAAAATTTTGTTATTTAAATAATAATAAAATTGAAAAGATACTATAAAATTTATGTAATAAAATTTTATAGTATCTTTTCAATTTAGTAAAATAATAACTCATTTTTTATTATTCTAATTTTTTTTATAATAAAAAATTTAGAATATTGACATAAATAATATAATAAATACAAAAATATACCTATATTTTTTTTTTATTTAAATCTTAAAAATGTAAATAAAAAAAAGGAAGTTTGTTTTTCAAAACGAGCCATTTTGAAAAGTTTACTCGGAAAATCTATTATATTTTCACAATAAGCAATATGAGCCATTTTTATGTATAGTTCATCAGCTTTCCATTTTTTATAAGATATAATCAATTTAAAAATCAAATACAAAAAAGATTTTTTTGGTAATTTTTTATTTTTATTTTCATATATATTTCTATCTTCATATATATATTGATCATATATACTTTTTTTTAATTTTTGTTTTTGTTTTTTTATAATCATAAAAAAGTACATGTTAGAGTGGAATTTGTTATGGTATTTATGAAACCTCCTTCCCCATTTAGTTAATTGATATGTGTTTATTAATGCTTGTTGAGTCAAATTTTTAAAATAATTTAATTTTAATGTATATCCATGATAATTTAACATTTCTTTTAATAAAGGGAAAGGATAATAATATTCAAAATATTCAATTTCTAAAGAAATGACTATCATATTATATAAACATAAAAAACCTAAATTGAATTTCATTATAATGATCATCCATAATAGAAAAGAATTCTATTAATCAAACGCTTTAATTTAATTCTTTTATTCAGAAATTAAAAATTCATTTCTGCTAATTGAACTTTTTCAAATTGTTTCTTTTTAAGTACTAAGAATATTTGTGCTAATATAACGGATGCAAAAAATAATAAAAGACCTTGAATACGTAATTGATCCTGAAGTACTATTTCTGCATCTCCCTGACCAAACCCACCCACATTAGGATTATTTGTTAAAGGTTGATCTGCTTGAATTGATTCACCTTCTGAAATAATAAGTTCTGGTCCTGAAGGCACAATATCTACAATTTGGCGACCATCTAAACTATCAATAGTTATTTCATAACCACCCTTTTCTCTACGTAAAATTCTAGTTACTTTACCTGTAATGGATGAATTATAAACGGTATTATTACTCTTACTTCCATCCGGATAAATTTGTCCTCTTCCTCTATTAGCACCTAAATATATAGGATATTTTAGAAAATTTGTTTCTTTATTAACAGCAGGGTCTGGTGAAAGAATAGGAAATACAATTTCACTATATTTTTTACCCGGAATAGGACCTATTACAATAATATTTTTTTTGTCAGAACTATAAGATTGAAAATAAAGATTACCTATTTTCTCTTTCATTTCTGGAGGAATACGATCTGAAGGCGCTAATTCAAATCCTTTGGGTAAAATAGGTACAGCTCCTACATTTAATGCTCCTTTTTTACCATTAGCAAGAACTTGTTTGATTTGTGTATCATAAGGAATTTTAACAACAGCCTCAAATACAGTATCTGGTAATATAGATTGAGGAACTTCAATATCTACGGGTTTTTTTGCTAAATGACAATTAGCACATACAATACGACCAGTTGCTTCTCGAGGGTCTTCATATGCTTGTTGTGCAAAAATTGGATATGCTTCGGAAATAGATGGCCAAGCTATCATTTTCATCAAGATTATGATCGAAATCGATCGAATCACGCACTTTTTTATCCAGTGATTAATATTTTTGTTCTGCATAGTTCAATTATTCTCTTCTAAGAAATTCATTAGCGGGATACTTAGCTAAACTAGTGATCCTTATTTATAGTTCTGCCCATTATAATAATAATGAAGATCATAAATCAAAAACATTCTACTCTACATTAGTCATCAAAAAAACTAATTAATAATTAACAAATTATTTTATAATTAAAAATTAAATGTTTATTTTTTATTCATTCATTGTATGATAAGTTGCTACAATAGAGGGAGATATACGGTTTAAATGCCGGAAAATCCAATATTTAGAAACAGTGTCTAAAATGACTGGAAAAGTTGAAACAAAACAAGATATTATATGTTTATTATGGGCAAACCCCGAATGTTCTAAAAAAGAACCTATAACTATTTCCCAACCATGAGGTGAATGAAATCCAATACATAAATCTGTTAATAAAAGAATAAAAAAAGCTTTCATTGTATCACTTAAACTATAAAATAATTCTTGAATCCAAGAATTTAAGATAGCTAGTCTTTTTTTACCTAAGATAAAAACAGCGCTTAAAATAATAAAATAAATAATGTCTGTTAATAACTGTAAAAGAGTATTCAAACTATTTTCATTATATATTTTGACTAACTGAATTGTTTTTTGATGAATTTCTATATTAAGATCATGTGATTTTATTTCTTTCAAAGAATTTACCATTATTTTATCTAACCAAATAAGTTCTTCTATCTCTTGAAGTCGTTTCAATGCTATTTCTTGTTGAAAAGAATTAAGAAAAATTTGAAATTGATAAGTATTCCACCAATTTTTGAGCCAAGGCTCTAAGAACCAAATTTTGAAGAAAATAGAAAATCCCCAGGGAAAAGAAAATAGAAATAACATGTATTGTACAGAAGCCAATGCCTGATAGCGAGATATTTGAAAATCTTGAAGAACTAATGAAGTTGATTGTCCTGTTAACTCTGCCTGAAATCCAGATAAAGTACGAGTTATTGAACGAGGTACAAGACCTATAGATTCATAAGCCGTTGTAGTAACATCAATTTTTTCAAAATCTAGAAAATATAAAGTGTTTTCTAAATTTTTTTTTTCGAAAGAAAAAAGAGAAAAAGAATAATAATGCTTCCATGTATCTAAGTCATTTAAACTAGCTTCAATCCAAGCTAATTTTTTATTCATTTGTTCAATTTTTTTTGAATCTTTTCTTACTAAATTAGTTAAAATAAAAGAAGTTTTAATTTTAATAATTTTTTCTTTACAATTAATTTTAATTTTGTCTATTTCATTTTCAATTTTTTTTTGAAAGTTTTTAGGTGAAAAAAAAAAAAAATTTAGAATATTTTTCCGAAGAGAAAAAAAATAAAACTGCGGAAACATTAAAATTTGTGGAATAAATTTAATAAAAACTAGAAAATAATTAGTAACTTCAGAAAAAAAAGAATTAAAAAAATTTGATATAGTTAAAACTAAATCATTTATAATGCTTAAAACAAATAAACTAATTTTATATTCTAAAAGACTGCAATATATTATAAATACATAGTTATTTAAATTTGTATTTATATATAACATTATGGCTTGCCAAGACCGTCTCGAAGACAAATTCTTATTTTTATAAGAAAAATAATCTTTTTTTATATATTGTATTTTTTTGCTTGTTTTATAAGCTCTTTCCAAAGAACGGTATGGAGTTTCTGATAACCAAAAATAGAATTGCACGTAATAAGATTTCATAAATACTATTTAATTAAGATTCGCTGAAACGGAAAAAAACAATATTAAAGTTTTTTTATTCTATATTATTTAGACAAATTAAAATTTATTTCAAAAATTTTTTTTTTTAATTTTAAAGTCCTTCTATAGATACACGTAAAAATCGAGCTAATTCTGCAGCTTTTTCTTCGATTTCTCCCAGAGTTAATTTTTCTCCAAAGCGTGTTAAAGGAATATCTTGTTGACCTTTTATTTTCATATAGAGGATACGCCGAGGATAAATACCTTCTTGAACTTCCATACGTATTCCTTGTATGTCTTTCATAAAAAAATTGATGTAGATACGCCGATTTTTCCCAGGAAAACCCCAACGAAATAAAGAAACAATTTTTTCTTTTTTATCGAATTTGTTATAACCACTACCTACATTCCATAAAATCGTGCACCATAGGTAGAAACTAAGGAATAACCCTGCAATACCATAGAAACACATTACAACCCCTTGAGGTACAAAAAGAATTTGTTGAGATGATAAGAAAGGTATTAGATCTTTACCGAAATAACTGGAAAATCCTACGAAAAAAAATCCGAATGCACCAAATAAAAGAATGAATGCCCAACAAAAATTACTGATTCTTCGAGATCCTATTATGGGCTCTACCCAAAGCCACTCAGATTCACGCTTCATAGTGACGTCTCCAAAAATTTATGAAATATATATAGGATAACTAGCAAAAAAAACAAAACTAAAAATTTTTATATATTAAATTAATATTTAGTAGTTTAAAAAAAGATTAATATAATTTTTTATTAGATTCAAATAGAATAAAAAACTATATTAATCTTTTTTTAGATAGGTTTTTTATAATTAGAATTTGTCATTTTTATTTATATATATATATCTATATACATATTTATATATAGATATATATATATTTATTAATTGAAATTTGATTAAAAAGTATAGATTTAAAAGTTAGTAAATAGACGAAATATAAGAATAATCTAAAATTTTTATTAATTTTTTAATAAAAATTTTAGATTATTTCGTCTTGTTCAATATATATAAATGAAGAAGCCATTGTAATTGCTGGAAAAACTAGACCTATTAGAGGAACGAAAATCGAAGGTAAATAAGAAGCTGTCATAAAAAAATTACCTTTAATAAATAATATTATTTGTAGAAAAAATAGTTATAAAAAATAAGAAAATTAATTATACCGTTTTTCTAAAAAGATGTTAATATATTTTTTTATAATTACTTAAAAGTTTTTTAATTTTAACTTAAAAATAAATAAATATTAAAAATTTAATTAAAATTTAAATAAAGTAATTATATTAATATATAAAATTTTAGCATCTATACAAAAATTATAACATTTAAAAAGAATAAAAAAAATTTAATTAAAATTTTTATTAAAAAAAGAAATTCATAAAATAAATATGAAATTAGAAAAAAGAATTATTATGCTATTTATAAGCAGCTAAACCATAAAGTTCAAATATTTTACCTAAAACTCCTTTTAGAAGGTTACGTGGAACAATTAAATCGAGTAAACCATGATCAAATAAAGATTCAGCAACTTGAAAACCATATGGTATTTTTTGACGTAATGTTTGTTCAATCACCCTTTTACCAGCAAATGCAATATATGCTTTAGGTTCAGCAATAATTATATCTCCTAACATACCAGAACTAGCAGTAACTCCTCCAGTTGTAGGATATGTAAGAATAGCTATATAAAGTAATTTTTTTTTAGCTTGATGAATTTGTAAAACAGATGAAATTTTAGCCATTTGCATTAAGCTCAATGTTCCTTCTTGCATTCGTGCTCCTCCAGAAGAGCATACAATAATTAATGGCATAGATTTTTCAGTAGCATATTCAACAAGGCGGGTTATTTTTTCACCTACTACAGAACCCATACTTCCTCCCATAAATTGAAACTCCATAACTCCAAGAGCAATTAAATTTTTATTTGATTTGCCTATACCTGTTTGAATAGCATCAGTTAAACCAGTTCTTTTTTGATAAAAAATAACACGACTTTTATAAGAATCTTCATCAGAAAATTTGAGAACATCTCGAGCAACCATATCTTCATCCATAGGCTGCCAGGTTCCACGGTCAATTGAAAGTTCAATTCTTTCTGTACTGCCTATTTGTAAATGATATCCACACTCTTCACAAATAGATTTGTTTTGTTTCAAGAATCTGACATAAAGAATATTTTCACAATTATCACGTCGGGTCCATAGTCCATTAGTAGTATTAACTTTAAGTCTTTTTCTCTCATTAAGAATATATCCTTTTGTAGCTTTTTCGATGGAAGCTCCAATTAAACCACCAAATCGGCGTTTATCTTCAAACCAATTCATTAAAGACATATTAGTTGTTTTTATTTAATTTTTCCACATTAATAGTGAATACATATTCTATATAATTAATATTTTTTAATAATTAATAATATTAAATTTTTTTTTATTTAATGGTTCAGAAGGGATTTGAACCCTTGACTTCATGGTTCGGAACCATACGCTCTAATCCACTGAGCTACAAAACCTTCAAAAATGGGTTAATTAGATATTTTAAATTGTTTTATTGATTATTAATCAATAAAACAATTTAAAATATCTAATTAATAATAAGTAGAAAAAACCCTATAGGGTTTTTTCTACTTATTATTAATTTATTCTTTTTTATTTTACTAAATTTAAGAACTTACTTTGACAGAAATAAAAGCCAAAGAAAAAAAATTGAATTATAAAGTATCAATTGTCTCAAACTCAAATTTAATTTCTTTCCAAACTTCACAAGCCGCAGCTAATTCAGGGCTCCATTTAGTAGCTTCACGAATAACTTCATTACCTTCGCGAGCAAGATCACGTCCTTCATTACGGGCTTGTACACAAGCTTCTACGGCAACTCTATTAGCAACTGCTCCAGGTGCATTACCCCAAGGGTGACCTAAAGTTCCTCCACCAAACTGTAATACAGAATCATCTCCAAAGATTTCAGTTAATGCTGGCATGTGCCAAACGTGAATACCACCAGAAGCTACAGGTAAAACACCTGGTAAGGAAACCCAGTCTTGGGTGAAATAAATACCACGGCTTCTATCTTTTTCAATATAATCATCGCGAGGTGGATCAACAAATCCTAAAGTTACTTCACGTTCTCCTTCAAGTTTACCTACTACAGTACCAGCGTGAATATGGTCTCCACCGGATAAACGTAATGCTTTAGCCAATACACGGAAATGCATACCATGATTTTTTTGTCGGTCAATAACTGCATGCATTGCACGGTGAATATGGAGAAGCAGGCCATTATCACGACAGTAATGAGCCAAGCTAGTGTTTGCAGTAAAACCACCTGTTAAATAGTCGTGCATGACAATAGGCATGCCTGGTTCTCTAGCAAATTGAGCTCTTTTCATCATTTCTTCAGATGTACCTGCGGTAGCATTTAAATAATGTCCTTTAATTTCACCTGTTTCAGCTTGAGATTTGTAAATAGCTTCAGCTACAAATAAGAAACGATCTCTCCAACGCATAAAAGGTTGAGAATTTACGTTTTCATCATCTTTTGTGAAATCAAGTCCACCACGAAGACATTCATATACAGCTCTACCATAGTTTTTAGCAGATAAACCCAATTTCGGCTTAATAGTACATCCTAATAATGGACGACCATATTTATTTAATTTATCTCTTTCAACTTGAATACCATGAGGTGGGCCTTGGAAAGTTTTGGAATAAGCTGGGGGAATACGTAAATCTTCTAGACGTAAAGCTCGTAAAGCTTTGAATCCAAAAACATTACCAACAATAGAAGTAAATAAATTGGTAACAGAACCTTCTTCAAATAAATCTAATGGGTAAGCAACATAAGCAATATATTGATTATCTTCTCCAGCAACTGCTTCAAGATCATAGCATCGCCCTTTATAACGATCAAGACTGGTAAGTCCGTCAGTCCAAACAGTGGTCCATGTACCGGTGGAAGATTCCGCAGCTACTGCGGCCCCTGCCTCTTCAGCGGGTACTCCTGGTTGAGGAGTCATTCGAAATGCTGCTAAAATATCAGTGTCTTTAGTCTGATAATCCGGAGTGTAATAAGTTGATCTGTAATCTTTAACACCAGCTTTAAATCCAACACCTGCTTTAGTCTCCGTTTGTGGTGACATAAGTCCCTCCCTACAACTCAATTGATAACTCTTGCAAGGATGAGGTCTGCTCGACAAATAAGTTCTTTTAATCTTATAAAAAAAAATCTTCGGTATTTAATTTTGTCTATTATTAGACAAAGTTATTTCACTATAACAAAACAGTATCATTGTATAGTATTTCTTACATTTGATGCAACTCAGATTATTTCTAGTAAATGAGTTTTATTTTTATAAGCATTGACCTAATAATCTTTTGAATGTTAAACTAATTAATAAAAATAAGATTTAGTTAAAAACATAGTAAGAAATAAAAAAATAAACTATTACCTAATTTAATTTACCTAATTTAATTCATTTTTTGAAAATGAAATTAAAATTTTTTATTTAAATATATTTATTATTTACTAATATTTTTTATATTGAGATTGTAAAAAATATTTATTTCTTACACTTTTTAACTTTTTTTATTTTATATACTTATATCTATATATAAGTAATTAATTGAGAGTAAATTTTTTCTTCAATAATTAAATGATCGAGTTGATACTAAATATTTTTTCAATATAATCAGCAACTAATTTATTACTTCTAAATTTTATGAAAACAGATTCTCGCACTTTTGGTACTTCAACACTTACTGCCAAAAATATAGGACGTATCACTCAAATAATTGGTCCCGTATTAGATGTTACTTTTTCTCCAGGTAAAATGCCTAATATTTATAATTCTTTAATAGTTAAGGGTCAAAATACAGCAGGTCAAGAAATTAATGTTACTTGTGAGGTACAGCAATTACTAGGAAATAATAAGGTTCGAGCTGTTGCTATGAGTGCGACAGATGGTTTAATGAGAGGAATGCAAGTTATTGATACAGGAGCTCCTTTAAGTGTTCCGGTTGGGGAAGCCACTCTTGGACGTATTTTCAACGTTTTAGGAGAAACCGTCGATAATCTTGGTCCTGTAGATGCTAGTACAACTTTTCCGATTCATAGATCTGCCCCAGCTTTTACACAATTAGATACAAAATTATCTATTTTTGAAACAGGAATTAAAGTAGTAGATCTTTCAGCTCCTTATCGACGTGGTGGAAAAATTGGATTGTTTGGAGGAGCTGGTGTAGGAAAGACTGTACCCATTATGGAATCAATTAATAACATTGCTAAAGCACATGGTGGTGTATCTGTATTTGGTGGAGTAGGGGAACGTACTCGTGAAGGAAATGATCTTTACATGGAAATGAAAGAGTCAAAAGTAATTAATGAAGAAAATATTTCAGAATCAAAAGTAGCTTTGGTTTATGGTCAAATGAATGAGCCACCTGGAGCTCGTATGAGAGTAGGGTTAACCGCTTTAACAATGGCCGAATATTTTAGAGATGTTAATAAACAAGATGTACTTTTATTTATTGATAATATTTTTCGTTTTGTCCAAGCCGGCTCAGAAGTATCTGCTTTATTAGGTAGAATGCCGTCTGCTGTAGGTTATCAACCAACTTTAAGTACAGAAATGGGTACTTTACAAGAAAGAATAACTTCAACAAAAGAAGGCTCTATTACTTCAATTCAAGCAGTTTATGTACCTGCAGATGACTTAACTGACCCAGCTCCTGCTACAACTTTTGCACATTTAGATGCAACTACTGTATTATCAAGAGGATTAGCAGCCAAAGGTATTTATCCAGCAGTAGATCCTTTAGATTCAACTTCTACTATGCTTCAACCTTGGATTGTAGGTGAAGAGCATTATGAAACAGCTCAGGGGGTTAAGCAGACATTACAACGCTATAAAGAATTACAAGATATTATAGCTATTCTTGGACTTGATGAATTATCAGAGGAGGATAGATTAACTGTAGCAAGAGCACGAAAAATTGAGCGTTTTTTATCACAACCGTTTTTCGTAGCAGAAGTATTTACAGGTTCTCCAGGTAAATATGTTAGTCTTATTGAAACCATTAAAGGTTTTCAAATGATTCTTTCTGGGGAATTAGATAGTTTTCCTGAGCAAGCTTTTTATTTGGTAGGTAATATTGATGAAGCTACTGCAAAGGCTGCAACCTTACAAGTGGAGAATTAATAGAACATGACCTTAAATCTTCGTGTAATGGCTCCAAATCGAATTGTTTGGAATTCTGAAGTACAAGAAATTATTTTATCTACAAACAGTGGCCGAATTGGTATATTACCTAACCATGCACCACTTTTAACAGCCTTGGATATAGGTATTACAAAAATACGACTTAATGAAAAATGGTCTACTATGGCATTAATGGGTGGTTTTGCTATGATAGACAATAATCAAATGACAATTCTGGTAAATGAAGCAGAAAAGGCTAATGAAATAAATTTGCAAGATGCTCAAGAAACTTTTCAGATGGCTCGAACTAAGCTATCTCAAGCAAACGGTCGAAAACAAGCTATTGAAGCCAATTTAACTTTGAAAAGAGCGAAAGCACGCTTAGAAGCTATTGAAGCTATTTCCTAAAATTAAAAATTTTAGTGAACTTAATGGTATATAATCTATATACCATTGAGTTCTTTTCTTAATTCTTTACCTACTATTGGATTTGAACCAATGACTCTCGCCGTATGAAAGCGATACTCTAAACCACTGAGTTAAGTAGGCTATTAATATTTTAGCCTATTAATCAACATATAAGCAATATTTTTATGAATATATTTGAGAGATATATAAAATAAAAAAAAACTTTTATTTTATTTGCTTTTATTAATTGTCTTGACAAAAAAAAAGAAATTATGTTACTATATCGTTAATTGAAAATGGTAATAATAAGGGCTATAGCTCAGCGGTAGAGCACCTCGTTTACACGTGCGCCAATGCTCTTAAAAAATTTATTGTGTTATACGATTCATAATAAAATTTATTTTATGAAATATTTTGTCTTACTTTTATAATTAATATAAGAGAACAATAGCATGACAAAAAATTAAATTTTAATTTATAATAAATTAAAATTTATCCTTTAGTTGATATGGTAAAATTGAAAATTATTCAATGCTGAGCATGATGAGGATAGTACGAGGACCTCGAGATATTCTATTTTCTTACTTGATAAGCTTTGAGGTGTATAAAGTTTCAAATTCTGCAAGTAATAGAAATTCATTCTGAGTAATGAGTAAATCCATGTTAAATTAAGCAAACCTATGTCAATATTAACTTTTTTTTTTAACTTTGGGATTGCTTCAAAAGATTTTTCAGGCACACGGAGCTATTTTATTATTTCAGTAAAAAAAGGATAGCAAAATAACTAGATTTCTTTTTAGTTGATGAAAGAGCCCAATGCAATAAAAACTGCATGTTGGGTTCCTAAAATAGTTATAAGTACATTTTAAATAAATATTTTTGACTATTTTACCGAGATTGTCTACGGTTCGAATCCGTATAGCCCTAAATTATTAAAATATTTAGTATTTGAATTATTATTATCACTTTCTATTAGTTCATATATCTGTTTATAGTTTGTATATATATATATTGAATATTTTATTAATATGTATATATGAATAAAATATTTAATTAATTAAATTTTATTTTTATTTAAAATAAAATTCTTCTTCTTATTTTACAGGAGTATATTAATGTTTTTATTGCCTAAATACAATTCTTTCTTTATTTTTTTATTAATAGCTAGTTTTATTCCTATATTAACTTTCTCAATTTCCAAGATTTTAACACCTATTAGTAATAATGATCAAGGACCCGAAAAACTAACTAGTTATGAATCGGGTATAGAACCAATGGGCGATGCTTGGATTCAGTTTCAAATTCGCTATTATATGTTCGCTCTAGTTTTTGTTATTTTCGATATAGAAACAGTTTTTCTTTATCCTTGGGCCATGAGTTTTAATGAATTAGGCCTATCTGCTTTCATTGAAGCTTTAGTTTTTGTATTTATTTCGATCATCGGTTCAGTTTATGCATGGCGCAAAGGAGCACTAGAATGGTCTTAAATTCTAACGAATACAATTATAAAAATCGAATTAATAATTCTATGAAGCCACTTATAAATTCACTCTCCAATCAAAAAAACTCAAATTCAATTATTTTAACAACTTTTAATGATTTTTCAAATTGGGCTAGGCTTTCCAGTTTATGGCCACTTCTTTATGGTACTAGTTGTTGTTTCATCGAATTCGCCTCATTAATTGGCTCACGCTTTGATTTCGATCGTTATGGTTTAGTTCCAAGGTCTAGTCCAAGACAGGCAGATCTTATAATAACAGCTGGTACTGTAACAATGAAAATGGCACCGTCTTTAGTAAGATTATATGAGCAAATGCCTGAGCCTAAATATGTGATTGCTATGGGAGCGTGTACTATTACAGGAGGTATGTCCAGTACAGATTCGTATAGTACAGTTCGTGGAGTAGATAAATTAATTCCTGTAGATATTTATTTACCTGGTTGTCCACCAAAACCGGAAGCTATTATAGATGCTATAATAAAACTTCGTAAAAAAGTAGCTCAAGAAACATATAGAGATAAATATAAATTTAAACAAGGAGAGAGATATTTAACATTAAATCATAAATTTGATTTTGTACCTACTATTAATACTAAACGATCTAATAAACAGTTATATCCTCAATTTGATTCAATTTTAGAAAATTTTGCTTTAATTGAAAGAAATAAAAATGAAAAAAATAAAAATTTAACTTTTTTATTAGAAAAAGAGAATAATAAAAAAAATATTCAAAACAAATAGAATTTTTTAAAAACTTAAATATGTTAAATACTTATACAGATAATTCTACTACTACTAAAATACAAGGGCGATTATCTGGTTGGCTAGCAAAACATAACCTAGCTCATCGGCCTTTAGGTTTTGATTATCAAGGTGTAGAAATTTCACAAATTAAATCTGAAAATTGGCCTTCTATAGCGGTTGCTTTATATGTCTATGGTTTCAACTATCTCCGTTCTCAATGCGCCTATGATGTAGCGCCTGGCGGGTTATTAGCTAGTGTATATCATTCTACAAAAATACAAAATAATGCAGATCAACCCGAAGAGATATGTATAAAAATTTTTGTATCAAGACAAAAGCCTGAAATACCATCTGTTTTTTGGATTTGGAAAAGTGCAGATTTTCAAGAACGGGAATCTTATGATATGCCAGGAATTCTTTATAAAAATCATCCACGTCTTAAACGTATATTAATGCCTGATACTTGGATTGGTTGGCCTTTACGTAAAGATTACATCGTACCGGATTTTTATGAATTACAAGATGCTTACTGATCTAAATCTAGAAGCTAAAAAAAATTTTGTTTCATGTGAATAAATATATTAATTAAAGATCTACTTTTAAAAAATTATTTTGTTTTATTGTCTTAAATTAGACAATAAAACAAAATAATGTATATGTAAATATATCATAAAATAAATATATAATAAAAATAAAAGGATATATAAAATAATTTTATAATGCCAGAAACCAGATTTGAACTGGTGACACAAGGATTTTCAGTCCTCTGCTCTACCAACTGAGCTATTCCGGCTTTTTTTATTGGCTTATCCTAACATAAACTTCCAGTTTATGTCAATAAAAAATTATAGTTTTGGGGGTAGAGGGACTTGAACCCTCACGGTCAATAAAGCCAACGGATTTTCTTTCTACTACAATTCAAATTGTTGCTAAAATTAACATGTAAAATTGGACTCTATCTTTATCCTCGTTTAATATATAAAATATAAAAAAAAATTTAAATAATTTTGAAAATATTATTCGTTAGGACAGCTTCCATCGAGTCTCTGCACCTATTTTATTCTTAAACGAATAAAATTTGGCTCAGGATTACTTATATTTTTATCAACCTAAGTTTCCCTGAATCTGAAAGCTAGCATTTAGTAAGTTTTTCTACTAACGCTCAAATTATTTAAGTCCGTAGCGTCTACCAATTCCGCCATACCCCCTTTTTTTTGTTAGTTCAAATTGAAAAATGAAATTCTATAAAAAAAAATTATAATTAGTAAAATTTTACTATACTAAACAATTATAATATTTTATAAGTTTTAAGGCAACACTTTATGTGTATATATATATATATAATTTTTTTTTTAATTAGTAAAATCCAGCATTTTTTTTGAACTAATTTATTGCATTATTAAAGTTTTATTGATATAATAATTTAGTTCAAAAAATAAAATAAATAATTGTTATTATTATTTACTTTTTTATTATTTACTTTTATTAATAAGGCCTGCTTAGCTCAGAGGTCAGAGCACCGCACTTGTAATGCGATGGTCATCGGTTCGACTCCGATAGCGGGCTTTTTTTAATGATGAATATATTACTAAAAATAGATCCTAAAATAAAAAATTTAAAAACTTTTAAAAGTTTATTTATATAAAAAAATTAATATTGTTTTTTTTTGTAGTGTCTCTCATGTTATGATGTTCTTGACTAAAAAAAATATATAATTTTTTGGTAAAAAAGTTAAATAAATTTGAAGTAAAAAACTTTCTAAAAAAAAATAAATTGATTGAATATCTTTTATTTTTTGTTATGAATATTATTATTATTATTATTATTACCATTTCATCTTTTTTTCTGTAAATTTTTTTTGTAAAAATAAGGAGTTTTTATGTCCCGTTATCGAGGACCTCGTGTAAGAATAATACGTCGTTTAGGAACTTTACCAGGACTAACTAATAAAACACCTCAGTTAAAATCTAGTTCTATCAATCAATCAACATCTAATAAAAAAATTTCTCAGTATCGCATTCGTTTGGAAGAAAAACAAAAATTACGTTTTCATTATGGAATAACAGAACGACAATTACTTAATTATGTACGTATTGCTAGAAAAGCAAAAGGATCCACAGGTGAAGTTTCATTACAATTACCCGAAATGCGTTTAGATAATGTTATTTTTCGATTAGGTATGGCTCCTACGATTCCTGGAGCAAGACAATTAGTAAATCATAGACATATTTTAGTTAATGATTGTATGGTAGATATACCAAGTTATCGGTGTAAACCTCAGGATTTTATTACTATAAAAAATCAACGAAAATCTGAGACTATAATTGGTAAAAATATAGAGTTTTATCAAAAATCTAAAATACCAAATCATTTAACTTATAGTTCTTTAGAAAAAAAAGGATTAGTTAATCAAATATTAGATCGTGAATCAATTGGTTTAAAAATAAATGAATTATTAGTTGTAGAATATTATTCTCGTCAAGCTTAACTAAGAATTAATAATATTTTTAACTACATACATAATAAAAATTATTAAAAATTGATAACTCCGGAAAGAGAGGGATTCGAACCCTCGGTAAACAAAAGCCTACATAGCATTTCCAATGCTACGCCTTCGACCACTCGGCCATCTTTCCTATAGTATTTTTTTGTAATTCTAAGTCATAAGTTTGTATAATAGCAAGTTTTTTAGTTTTTTCAATCAAAAAATTAAATTTATTTAAATATTTAATATATATATATATATTTATATTTAAATAAATATATTATAAAAAAAATTTAATGGATTTATTCTCAAATAAAGGGAATATTAGAAATTTGCCAAAGCTCTATTTGATTATGCCTCGATCTCAAAAGAATGATAATTTTATTGATAAAACTTTTACAATTGTTGCTGACATTTTATTACGAATAATTCCGACTACACAAAGGGAAAAAGAAGCTTTTAGTTATTATAGAGATGGTGCGATTTGATTTTTTAACCCTTGTTAAAATTCATTTTATAGGAAAGAAAACATGAAAATATTTAATTACATGAAACTTGTACTTAGTGAAGGTTAATTTAGAAAAAAGAATTCCTTCTGTCGTGTACCCTCGATTAATGTAGCCTTTAATCCTTTAATTTTCTAGGAATTAAAGTATTAAGCAAAAGGTTAACGCTATAATTTTAAGTTTACTTTATAAGCATACATAGTTGGAAAAGCATTACGTGTAGAAATCGACAACACAAAAACTTCGTCAAATTTCAAATAAAATTTTTTTATACGCAATAGTAAAAATTATTTACTAATAAATTTATGGTTAGGAAAACAAAAATCCATCTCATTTGTAAATTGGGTACTCATATAACCATCGGAGATTGTCGAAAAAGCTAATCCTTTAAAAAACAAAGTATTAAGAACAAAGAAAAATTTAGAAATTAAATTTAAAATTGAAATAAAAATCCTTTTTAAAAAGAAGGATGGCTAGCTATTTTTTGAAAAAACTAGCCCTTGGTAATTTATTATATTGGGTAAAATTTTTTCATAAATTTTATAGATTAATCCCGTTTATATATTAAACAAGAGAAGCCGTATGAAATGAAAATTTCATGTACGGTTTTGAAACGAAGTTTATTTATTTTTCCAAAATTATATAGACGATCGTAACGAATGTCAGCTCAATCTGAAGGAGAATATGCAGAAGCTTTACAAAATTATTATGAAGCTATGCGCTTAGAAATTGACCCCTATGATCGAAGTTATATACCATACAATATAGGTCTTATTCATACAAGTAATGGAGAACACGCAAAAGCGTTAGAATATTATTTTCAAGCATTAGAACGAAATCCATCTTTACCGCAAGCTTTTAATAATATGGCTGTGATCTGTCATTACGTGCGGCTATCAATATAATATATTTTTTTAGTAAAAAACTACCACAAATTATAGATATAAAGAAAAAAGTGGAGACTTATTACATATAAATCAGTAAAAAAGATTTTTATTAGCTGTAATAAATAAAAATTCATTATAAAATCTAAAAATATTTAAAAATAAAGAACGATTTAAAAAAAAAGTCTAAAACCTCTATGGATAATCTAATTGAATTTGTTAGAAAAGCGCCGTAACGATCCAGTATTAGAATTATGGTCTAATAAAAAAATCTGTTTACTTAGAAAATTCACTTATGTAATAAAGTTGAGTTGAATGGTAATTGAATAAACAGCGGTGTAGTCTCAGATCCTAAAGAGATAAAGTATTTTTGATAAATTAATCATTAAGTACTAATAAGATTTGATTAAAAATAAGATAGTTACCCTAAAAAATTTTATTTTTTTATAGGAGAAAAGATAAAAATAAAAGAAAAAGAAAACGAAAAGTTTTCTTTAAAATTTTATTTAAAACTTATTTCATTAACTAATTTTCTATTATAGACCTTACTATCATTAAAATTATAAAAAAATTATTAAATATTAATTGAATAAAAAAATGAATAAAAAAAAATTTGCACAAAATTTTTAATTAAGTAATAATATAATAAATTTAATTAAGTGAGCCGTATGAGGTAGGAAACTCTCATGTACGGTTCTAAGGGAAGATATTTTTACCTATCCCAACCGAGGAGAACAAGCTATTCAGCAAGGAGATTCTGAAGCATCCGAAGCTTGGTTTGACCAAGCAGCAGATTATTGGAAACAAGCAATCTCGCTTGCTCCAAGCAATTATATTGAAGCGCAAAATTGGTTAAAAATAACAGGGCGTTTTAAATAAAAAAGAAAATAATAAAAGATAAATTTAAATTGGTTTGACTGAAAATAGGATTGAGATTAATACGGTCCATTAAGCACCTTAAAGATGTGTCATAATAAATTTGAATACCTGCCCTAGGTAACTTCTGTATTATAGTCGCCCCAGTTTTAAACTGAAAAAAAAAGTTTGATAAAAAAGTCATAAATATCTTTTAGAAGTTTACTATTCATTATTGGTGGGTTTTTCCTATGCCTCGTCTGAAGAGAGGAGAACCTCGATGACTATTCGTTCACCGGAACCAGAAGTCAAGATTCTAGTAGAAAAAGATCCTGTAAAAACTTCTTTTGAAAAATGGGCTAAACCGGGGCATTTTTCGAGAACTTTAGCTAAGGGTCCTAATACTACAACTTGGATTTGGAACCTACATGCTGATGCTCATGATTTTGACAGTCACACAAATGATCTAGAAGAAATTTCTCGTAAAGTATTTAGTGCTCACTTTGGTCAACTAGCTGTTATCTTCATTTGGCTAAGTGGTATGTATTTTCATGGGGCCCGTTTCTCAAATTATGAAGCATGGCTAAGTGATCCTACTCATATTAAGCCCAGTGCTCAAGTTGTTTGGCCAATAGTAGGGCAAGAAATTTTGAATGGAGATGTAGGTGGAGGTTTTCAAGGGATACAAATAACCTCCGGCTTTTTTCAACTTTGGCGAGCTTCTGGAATAACAAATGAATTACAGCTTTATACGACTGCAATAGGTGGATTAGTTTTTGCGGCTTTAATGCTTTTTGCCGGATGGTTTCATTATCATAAAGCCGCTCCTAAGTTAGCTTGGTTTCAAAATGTAGAATCTATGTTAAACCATCATTTAGCAGGTCTATTAGGTTTAGGATCTTTAGGTTGGGCAGGTCACCAAGTACATGTTTCTTTACCTATTAATCGACTCCTAGATGCCGGAGTAGATCCTAAAGAAATACCACTTCCTCATGAATTTATTATAAATCGTGATCTTCTAGCTCAGCTTTATCCAAGTTTTTCTAAAGGATTAACCCCATTTTTTACTTTAAATTGGTCAGAATATTCAGATTTTTTAACTTTTCGTGGAGGATTAAACCCAATTACTGGAGGTTTATGGTTAACTGATACAGCGCACCATCATTTAGCAATTGCAGTTCTTTTTCTGGTAGCTGGTCATATGTATCGAACTAATTTTGGTATTGGTCACAGTATAAAGGAGATCTTAGAAGCTCATAAAGGTCCATTTACAGGCGAAGGTCATAAAGGATTATATGAAATTTTAACTACTTCATGGCATGCTCAACTAGCTATTAATTTAGCTATGCTAGGTTCTTTAACCATTATAGTAGCTCACCACATGTACGCCATGCCTCCTTATCCATATTTAGCGACTGATTATGCTACTCAACTTTCGTTATTCACACATCATATGTGGATTGGCGGTTTTCTTATAGTTGGAGCTGCTGCACATGCAGCTATTTTTATGGTAAGAGATTATGATCCAACAACTCAATACAATAATCTATTAGATCGTGTTTTACGACATCGTGATGCAATAATATCACATTTAAACTGGGTTTGTATTTTTTTAGGTTTTCACAGTTTTGGGCTATATATCCACAATGATACAATGAGCGCTTTAGGCCGCCCTCAAGATATGTTTTCAGATACTGCTATACAATTACAACCTGTTTTTGCTCAATGGATACAAAATACCCATGCCTTAGCACCTAGTTTAACAGCTCCCAATGCAACAGCAAGTACGAGTTTAACTTGGGGAGGTGGTGATTTAGTTGCGGTAGGTGGAAAGGTCGCCTTATTACCAATTCCATTAGGAACCGCGGACTTTTTAGTACATCATATTCATGCCTTTACTATTCACGTAACTGTCTTAATACTATTAAAAGGTGTTTTATTTGCACGTAGTTCTCGTTTAATACCAGATAAAGCTAATCTTGGTTTTAGATTTCCTTGTGATGGGCCTGGAAGAGGCGGAACATGTCAAGTATCTGCTTGGGATCATGTTTTTCTAGGTCTATTCTGGATGTATAATGCTATTTCAGTAGTTATTTTTCATTTTAGCTGGAAAATGCAATCTGATGTATGGGGTAGTATCAGTGATCAAGGAATTGTCACCCATATCACAGGAGGAAATTTCGCACAAAGTTCAATTACAATTAATGGATGGCTTCGTGACTTTTTATGGGCACAAGCATCTCAAGTAATTCAATCTTATGGTTCTTCATTATCTGCATATGGTCTTTTATTTTTAGGCGCTCATTTCGTTTGGGCTTTTAGTTTAATGTTCCTATTTAGTGGTCGTGGATATTGGCAAGAACTTATTGAGTCCATCGTGTGGGCTCACAACAAATTAAAAGTTGCCCCTGCTATTCAGCCTAGAGCCTTAAGTATTGTACAAGGCCGTGCTGTAGGAGTAGCTCATTACCTTCTGGGTGGGATTGCCACAACATGGGCATTCTTCCTAGCGAGAATTATTTCAGTAGGATAATGGCTAGGAGGATTTGAAAAGCATTATGGCATCAAGATTTCCAAAATTCAGCCAGGGCCTATCTCAAGACCCAACTACTCGTCGTATTTGGTTTGGTATCGCGACTGCACATGACTTTGAAAGTCATGATGATATGACTGAAGAGCGTCTTTATCAAAAAATTTTCGCTTCTCACTTTGGTCAGCTAGCAATCATTTTTTTATGGACTTCTGGTAATTTATTCCACGTAGCTTGGCAAGGTAATTCCGAAGCATGGGTACAAGATCCTTTACATGTACGACCAATTGCTCATGCAATTTGGGATCCACATTTTGGTCAACCAGCTGTAGAAGCATTTACTCGAGGTGGAGCGTCAGGTCCAGTTAATATAGCTTATTCTGGAGTATATCAATGGTGGTATACAATTGGTTTACGTAGTAATCAAGATCTTTATACCGGAGCTCTCTTTCTATTATTCATCTCGGCTCTTTTTCTAATAGCTGGCTGGTTACATTTACAGCCAAAATGGAAACCAAGTGTTTCATGGTTTAAAAATGCAGAATCTCGTCTTAACCATCATTTATCAGGACTTTTTGGAGTAAGTTCTCTAGCATGGACTGGACATTTAATTCATGTTGCTATTCCTGAATCTCGAGGTGAACATGTAAGATGGAATAATTTGTTGACAGCATTACCACATCCCCAAGGTTTAGGACCTTTTTTTGCAGGACAATGGAATGTTTATGCTCAAAATCCTGACTCAAATGGTCATTTATTTGGTACTTCTGAAGGATCAGGTACTGCTATTTTGACCTTTCTCGGAGGATTTCATCCACAAACACAAAGTTTATGGCTGACTGATATGGCGCACCACCATTTAGCTATTGCAGTTGTTTTTATTATAGCTGGTCATATGTATAGAACTAATTTTGGTATTGGTCATAGTATGAAAGAGATTTTGGAAGCACATACTCCTCCAGGAGGCCGTTTGGGTCGTGGACATAAGGGTCTTTATGATACCATTAACAATTCCCTTCATTTCCAGCTAGGTCTAGCTTTAGCTTCTTTAGGAGTTATTACTTCTCTAGTAGCTCAACATATGTATTCCTTACCTCCATACGCATTTATAGCGCAAGACTTTACTACTCAAGCTGCATTGTATACCCATCACCAATATATTGCTGGATTTATAATGACAGGTGCTTTTGCTCATGGAGCTATTTTCTTTATAAGAGACTATAATCCAGAACAAAATAAAGATAATGTATTAGCAAGAATGTTGGAACATAAAGAAGCTATTATATCACATTTAAGTTGGGCTAGTCTATTTTTAGGCTTTCATACTTTGGGGCTTTATGTTCATAATGACGTTATGCTTGCTTTTGGTACTCCAGAAAAACAAATTTTGATTGAACCTGTATTTGCTCAATGGATACAATCTGCTCACGGTAAAGCTTTGTATGGTTTTGATGTGCTTTTATCGTCAGCAGATAGTCCAGCTTTCAATTCTGGACAGACTCTATGGCTACCGGGTTGGTTAGATGCTGTTAATAATAATAGCAATTCATTATTTCTAACTATTGGTCCTGGAGATTTCTTAGTTCACCATGCTATTGCTTTAGGTCTACATACAACTACATTAATCTTAGTAAAAGGTGCTTTAGATGCGCGTGGCTCTAAATTAATGCCAGATAAAAAAGAGTTTGGTTATAGTTTTCCGTGCGATGGTCCAGGACGAGGTGGAACTTGTGATATCTCAGCATGGGACGCTTTTTATTTAGCCGTTTTTTGGATGCTAAATACTATTGGGTGGGTCACTTTTTATTGGCATTGGAAACATATTACTTTATGGCAAGGAAATGTAGCTCAATTTAATGAATCTTCCACATATTTAATGGGATGGTTAAGAGATTATCTATGGTTAAACTCTTCACAACTTATTAATGGGTATAATCCATTCGGTATGAATAGTTTATCTGTTTGGGCATGGATGTTTCTATTTGGACATCTCGTTTGGGCTACTGGATTCATGTTCTTAATTTCTTGGCGTGGATATTGGCAAGAACTCATTGAAACTTTAGCTTGGGCTCATGAACGTACGCCTTTAGCTAATCTAGTTCGTTGGAAAGACAAACCAGTAGCTCTTTCTATTGTTCAAGCACGGTTAGTTGGGTTAGCCCACTTCTCAGTAGGTTATATATTTACTTATGCTGCTTTTCTGATTGCTTCTACATCAGGTAAATTTGGTTAATAATTATTAAAAATTAAATTTAAATAGAACAAAAAATTTTATTGAATAGGATAGAGTTTAGTTTTAAAACTAGCATCTATCCTATCCAATATGGTCCGATATGGAAAAGAATATAACAAAATAGGATAAAATAAAAAAAAAAGAAGTGAAAAAAAAATTTTTAATTTATTTCATTTTTTTTTAACTAAAAAAATATTTTACTCATTAAAGAAAATCATGGCAAAGAAAAGTCTTATTGAAAGAGAGAGAAAGAAACAAAAATTAGAAAAAAAATACCAAAAATTTCGTCAATCTATGAAAAAAAAAATAAAGGAAACTTTATCTTTAGATGAAAAATGGGAGTTTCAGAAACAATTACAAACTTTACCACGTAATAGTGCACCTACAAGACTTCATCGTCGCTGTTTCTTAACCGGAAGGCCTAGAGCAATTTATCGTGATTTTGGTTTATCTAGACATGTATTAAGAGAAATGGCTCATGCATGCTTCATACCCGGAATAACTAAATCCAGTTGGTAAAAAATTTTGAATTTTGAAAAGACGCGAGAAAAAACTATAATTAAAAAGTCCCCCCTAATTTTAAATTCTAATTTTAGTTGGGGGGTTTCATGATTAAAATAAAAAAAATCATTGTTTAATCGATTAAAAATATGTTATTATTCCATGACGCGGAGTAGAGCAGCCTGGTAGCTCGCAAGGCTCATAACCTTGAGGTCATGGGTTCAAATCCCGTCTCCGCTAAATCTATAGTATAAAATGCTAAAGGAATATAATAATTTATATATATATTTGTATATATATATATAAAAAATATAAAAAATAAAACTTTAGTTTCTCATCATTTTTCATTTTTAAACCTTTTCTCTTTTTTATTATTTCCGATTGGATCATGACAGTACAAAAAGGCGGGTAGCGGGAATCGAACCCGCATATTCTCCTTGGCAAGGAGGAATTTTACCATTAAACTATACCCGCAATTATATTTAGATATATACAAAATATGTATATATATATATACTTTTTTTTTTAACATAGTCAATTATTTATTAAATTTCTTTTTATTTTTAATCAAATAATTGATTGAAATAATTTGGAATAAAATGGGATAGAAAGACCCTCCCTAGTAGAAAATATTTATTCTCTATCAGAGGACTTGTATAAAATACCTTTTAGAACTTATAATATAAAGTCTACAGAGGGAGGGAAATAAAAACATTTTATTTTATTTCATTTTTAATTTCGTATAATAAAAATAAAATCTTATGATATGAAAGAATTAAGAACACCAACCAAAAAAACCAATCCGATCCATGATGAGGCACCTGAAAACACAACATTTTTACTACTTGACCAACCATCGGGAGAGGCAAGCACAACAGGTACACCAATTACTGATAGAAACGAAATAGCAATTAATGCAAACACAGCCAACTGAAAGGCAATAGTCATGGTTGTGATTCTCCAAGTTAAAAAATATGAAATAAGTTATACCATTAATCCTTTTCTAGTAATTATTTACTTACTGAGTCAAAAATATTTCAAAATTTAACATTTACTTTTTATTTATGTAAGAATACTGTTAAATAAGCTTTTATTATTGTATAATTAGTGACCTTACTATTTTTTCACTTAAAAAAATAGGAGAGATGGCCGAGTGGTTTATGGCTCCGGTCTTGAAAACCGGCATAGTTTCTAAAAACTATCGAGGGTTCGAATCCCTCTCTCTCCTTCGACTTTTTTTTCCAAATCAATCGTTTTTATGAGAAATACTTAGATTTTATTAAAATGGCTCGACTAAAAAAGCCGAACCATTTTAAATTATTAATAACTAATTTGTTTTTTAATTATTGGTTAATTAGTTAAGGGGTGTCATAGAAAGAACAGGCTCAAAATCGCGATCAATTCCTTTTTCAAATCCAGCTGCAGCCGCACGCGCTCTTCCCGCATGCCATAAATGACCTACAAAGAAAAAGAATCCTAACACAAAATGGGAAGTAGCTAGCCAACTTCGTGGAGAAACATAGTTTACTGCATTGATTTCAGTAGCTACACCACCCACGGAATTTAAAGAACCTAATGGAGCATGAGTCATATATTCCGCAGAACGTCGTTCTTGCCAAGGTTGAATATCTTTCTTCAATTTGCTCAAATCCAACCCATTAGGACCTCGTAAAGGTTCTAACCATGGAGCACGAAGGTCCCAAAAGCGCATGGTTTCTCCTCCAAAAATGATCTCTCCAGTTGGGGAACGCATAAGATATTTACCTAAACCAGTAGGTCCTTGAGCAGAACCTACATTAGCTCCAAGCCGTTGGTCTCTAACTAGGAAAGTGAAAGCTTGCGCTTGAGACGCTTCTGGCCCAGTAGGACCATAAAATTCACTTGGATAAGCGGTATTATTAAACCAAACAAAACAGCAGGCAATAAAACCAAAAACAGCAATTGCCCCTAAACTATAAGATAAATAAGCTTCTCCGGACCAAACAAGAGCACGACGAGCCCAAGCGAATGGTTTGGTTAAAATATGCCAGATTCCACCAAAAATGCAAATAGAACCTAACCAAACATGCCCTCCAATAATATCTTCTAAATTATCTACACTAACAATCCATCCTTCTCCACCAAAAGGTGATTTGAGTAAATAACCGAATATAACACTAGGATTAAGGGTAAGATTTGTAATTTTCCTTACATCACCTCCCCCGGGGGCCCAAGTATCATAAACACCTCCAAAATATAAGGCTTTAAATACTGGAAGAAAAGCGCCAGCACCTAATAAAATTAAATGGATACCTAAAATAGTAGTCATTTTATTTTTATCTTTCCAAACATAACCAAAAAATGGAAAAGATTCTTCTAAAGTTTCTGGTCCTATGAGCGCATGATAAATACCTCCAAAGCCTAAAACTGCGGAAGAGATTAAATGAAGTACTCCAGATACAAAATATGGGAAAGTATCTATGACTTCACCACCAGGACCTACTCCCCATCCTAAGGTAGCTAAATGAGGAAGTAGAATTAATCCTTGTTCATACATAGGTTTTTCTGGTACAAAATGAGCTACCTCAAAAAGATTCATTGCTCCGGCCCAGAATACAATTAATCCAGCATGAGCTACATGAGCGCCTAATAATTTACCAGATAAATTAATGAGTCTCGCATTACCGGCCCACCAAGCAAAACCAGTGGTTTCTTGATCACGACCACCTAAAGATAAGGTTCCATTAAAGAGCGTTTCCACGGGGTAGAACCTCCTCGGGGAATACAAGATTTTCATGAGGCTGATCTTGAGCTGCCATCCAAGCACGGATACCTTCATTTAAAAGAATATTTTTAGTATAGAAAGTTTCAAATTCAGGATCTTCCGCTGCACGAATTTCCTGAGAAACAAAATCATAAGCTCTTAGATTTAAAGCCAGACCAACAACTCCAATAGCGCTCATCCATAAACCAGTTACTGGTACGAATAACATAAAGAAATGCAACCAGCGTTTATTGGAAAATGCAACACCAAAAATTTGAGACCAAAAACGATTAGCTGTAACCATAGAATAAGTTTCTTCAGATTGAGTTGGGTTAAAAGCACGGAATGTATTTGCACCATCACCATCTTCAAATAAAGTATTCTCAACAGTTGCACCGTGGATAGCGCATAAAAGAGCTGCTCCTAAAACTCCAGCAACTCCCATCATATGAAAAGGGTTTAAAGTCCAGTTATGGAAACCTTGAAAGAATAGGATGAATCGAAAAATAGCTGCTACACCAAAGCTAGGTGCAAAAAACCAACCTGATTGGCCAAGAGGATAGATTAGAAATACAGAAACGAAAACAGCAATTGGACCAGAAAAAGCAATTGCATTATAAGGACGTAATTGTACAGATCTAGCTAGCTCAAATTGGCGCAACATAAAGCCTATTAGTGCAAAAGAACCATGAAGAGCCACGAAAGTCCATAAACCTCCTAATTGACACCAACGAGTAAAGTCTCCTTGTGCTTCAGGACCCCATAATAACAATAAAGAATGTGCTAAACTATTAGCAGGAGTAGAAACTGCAGCAGTTAGAAAATTACAGCCTTCTAAATAAGAGCTAGCCAATCCATGAGTATACCATGAAGTAACAAAAGTTGTACCTGTAAACCATCCACCTAAAGAGAAATAAGCACATGGAAAAAGTAATAGACCAGACCAACCTACAAATACAAAACGGTCTCTTCGTAGCCAGTCATCCATGCTATCAAACAAACCTTTTGGTTCTTTGGAAGACTTTCCAATGGCTATAGTCATAGTGATTCTCCTATCCAACTATTTTAATCATTATTAAGTACCTTAAACATAAAAATAAAAATCAAATAATATTTATATTTTTTTTAAACTCTTCTACATTTTAAACAACTAAAAATTTAGAAGATAGGTCAACTTTTCTTTTCTTTATTATTTATGTCCTCGCATGTCCCTCTAACTCAAATTTATTTTTCATTTTATCTTTTTTTTAGTAAAATCTATTATAAGAATAGCCAATTTATTTATAATGATAATCTTTAAATTTACCAAAATAGTATCTGCATGTTTTAAATACTTATTTATAAAAATAAATAGAAATTTTATTATAAACTTACTATTGTTATTGATTCATTTACTATTGTTATTGATTCATAATTAATCTATCAAGTATATATTATATCAATTAATTGTCTCATATCCAATTTAGTCGTAATATTTTATAAAAAAGTAATTATTTAGTTAACCAAAATTTAATATTTTGTTATTTTTTTTATATTTGATTCTAAATATTTTTATTCATTAAAATTTTTATAATATTTTCTATCTAAATTTTTTATTTGAATTAAATTAATTTATAATAACTTAAAAATAAAAAAACATAATTTTATATATATATACTTTTTTTTTATTTTATTTATCTATTAAATAATTTAAGATTTTTTATTTAAGTATAAATACATAAGCCCTTTATCAGATTTGAACCGATGACTTACGCCTTACCATGGCGTTACTCTACCACTGAGTTAAAAGGGCAATTTTGCTAATATATTAAAAAATAAATATAAGTGGAGTTTGTGATAAAAAGGATATATTTGTCAACTCAAATTTTATTACTTAAAATGAAATCAAAATTTCATCCAACTTTTTTCAAATTTAAGCGTTTTTGTCATTTATTATTATTCAACGTTTCTATCAAAATATTTTTGTAATTATTTATAACTAAAGAAATCAAGCATACTATTAACTATTGACAGTAAATGAAGAATTGGGTAACATAAATATGAGGATTAAGCCCCCATCGTCTAGTGGCCTAGGACACCTCTCTTTCAAGGAGGCGACGGGGATTCGAATTCCCCTGGGGGTATTACTAAAAAATCTCTGTAATAGTCCATTATTACATAAAATTTTTTATATAGTATATAATAGTTGGAAAAAAAAAAATAACAAAGTTATTTCTTAGTATAACTCTGTTATTTTTTTCTTTTTGGGTCGATGCTCGAGTGGTTAATGGGGACGGACTGTAAATCCGCTGGCAATGCCTACGCTGGTTCAAATCCAGCTCGGCCCAAACTTTATTCATATCTAAAACTTTATTCATATCTATAAGCATAAAAATCTTACATATTTTTTTTTATTTTGTCTATCTTTGAATCAAATTAATTTTTTTTATAATTTATATTTTTTATAAAAAAAAAGTTTATTTAATAAACTATTATTAATTTGACATAAAGCTTTTTAGGTTGCCATAATAAATATATACATGTTTATGGGGATTGTAGTTCAATTGGTTAGAGCACCGCCCTGTCAAGGCGGAAGTTGCGGGTTCGAGTCCCGTCAATCCCGAGATGTCTGATCAAATTAAATCAAATAATTTTAATAAAATTGTATTAGTATTTATAAAATCGTATTAGTATTTATTTCTTTTTATTAAGCTAATCTAAATAAAAGTTTTATTTTATTATTAAACAAACTATTTTCGAATTACTAATAAAAAAAATTATGGTAAAAAAAAACTTTTTTTTACCATAATTTTTTTTATTTTATGTATTTTCAAAGTAACTTTTAGTTTATTTTGTCAATTCTGTTAATAAAATATTCAATTTCGTTTTGAAAAAGCCATTTATTTCTAAACAATATTTTTGTCATTTCATTTAATAAAAATTGATGCAAAATAAAAAATTTTAATAAATATTGATAAATTTCTAAAAGAGTATAATAAATAAAAGAATCATTAAATAATAAATTATTTATTTTTAACCATCTTTGTTGATTATTCAATAATTCAAAACGACTCATATTTTCTAGTGGATTTTCAATTAACCAACGTTGATATAGATATACAGGGGTAAATACTTGCGGGCGTTTTAATTGAACACCAATTCCCTCAATACGCTTAAAAGTTTCAACATTATTTTTTTCAATAAAAGGTAATTGATTCCACCAATTTATAGAAAAGTCATTTATGGAATCTCGACCATATCCACGACGAAGAAAAAATTGTTTAATTTTTTGACTTGAACGAGATTTTTCTCTTTCTCTTCTTGCTCCATAAGTAACATACAATCTTCTTAACATTTCTTCATCTATAAATAAAATTTGTCGTGAAAAAATAAAATGATGATTTCGAGATGATAAACCAGTAGGATCCCAAAGAAATCTTCCTCCAAGAAATAACATAGGTTTACTAGATAATCGAGATTCCATTCGATATTCCGTAAATAATCGTGAAAACCCTAATATTACAAATTGCTCTTCCAATGAAATATCTTCTAACTGAAATTCTAATTCTTGGACATTTCTTCGTCTTATTCGGGATAAAATCCTTTCATAAGGAAGTTGCTCTTTTGTTTTGTGCTGAATAATTTCAAAAAATTGAGAATTTTTTGGTGAGCCATCAAATTCATTTTTTTCTTTTTTTTTTGAAAAATCAAAATTATATGTAATTTTAAATTCATTAGGTCTATTTATCCAATTGAATAAATTACTACGAACAAAATTAAGACGAGATAATTTAGGAGCCCACGTGATATTACTAGTTAATTGAAAAAGTTCTTTTTTATAAGGAATTATTTCATTAATAGATTTATCTAACAATGTATTTTTAGCATTTTGATCTATTCTCGAAAAAAGTCCTTTTTTTATCATATGTAAAGGATTTTTCGGCTGAAACTGAAAATTAAAATTCTTTTTTTTATTAGTATTTTTTTCTTCAGATATTTCTAACCATGAAAACTCTATTAAAAGACTTTCTAAAATATTACAAGCTAAATAAAAATCATTTTCAGCATATTTATCAAGTGAAATTAAATTGTCCGGTTTATTTTCTAATATGAACCAAGAATCTCGAGCAGCTAACCCCGCTAAACAACCTAAAATATGAGGTAAAATAGTGAATTCTTTTATTGTTGATTCAAAAATGGAAGGTTCTAAATACCATTTAGATAAATAATAAAATTTTTTTTTCCATAAATCATTGCCAAAATATAAAGGATTTCTAGACGAATTTTTTATAAAGAAATTTTGTACAAGAAGTTTTCCAACTTTATAAAAAAGTATACTATAATTCTGCATAAAAATGAATTTATTATTTATATATGTAGAACCTAAAACTTGTCTATGAAAAGCTAATTTTATAGTTTTTTTTTCTATTATGGATCGATTTTGAACAATACTAATCAATAAAATTTCATTAATAAGTCCTGCTAAATCTCGTGCATTATACCCTATGGTTCTATATCCAAATTCGTTAATACATGATTTTTTGTTTTTCGAATAGAAATAATTACTATGCCTACTGTTTAATAAAATTGAAATTTTTTTTTTTCTTTGTAAAATATTAAACATTCGAATATTTATTAATTGATCTAATCTATTTGGAGAAATTAAAGCAGGATCCACTTTTTTGGGAATATGAGTCGAACCAATAATCACTATATCGTGAGTATTTTTTTTATTAAAGCCAGTTTGGAAATATTTTAAGAAAATACCAAGTAAAAAAGTTGGATCAGATTCTACATTTTGAGTTGAGCGGTTTACATTAAGTTCATGAATATTTTGCATCCATACTATACACGGAGATAGTTTTTTTGCTAATTCTAAAATAAGATTCAATCTTCGTAAACTTTCCATTAAAATGTTCATCCAACTTTCAGTTATAATATCAGGTTTATTATACAAAAGTTTATTTATAGATATTTTTATTAAAGGAACAAAAGAATTTGCTGCTATATTTTTAACCAAATAAGAGCGCCCACTTTCTGATGAACCTACTAATAAAATTCCTTTTGAAGAAAAAAGTCTTAATTCAAGTGGAATAGGTTTTTTATATAAAGTTGGTTTTAAAGTATTACTTTGCCATGGTATATCTAAAGAAGTTGCTTTTTGCCACCAAGATAGAAAAATTAAATTTTCTGCTAGATAAAATTGATAAAAAGGATAATTTACTAAATTTTTTTGATAAATTTCAGTTAAATTTTCTAAATAATTTTTAAATTTGTGCTGTTTTACGATTGAATTACCGATTTGAAAACTTATAGAACTATTATTAGAAATGAATTTTGATCTATATTGCTCAATGCTTCTGTCAGTTATTAAAGATTGAACTAATAGTTTTCGTTCTCTACGAGAAAGGTCTAATCCTTTATTATTAATTAATAATTTGTTTCTCTTTTTTTTTTCAAATAAATAAAATTTAGCATTTTTTATATAGTGTTTTAAATTTCTAAAAAAATGCATTAATAAATTTTCTGATTTAATAAATTGTATCGAATTATTATGAATTAAATTATCTAAATATCTTCCACGTGAAGAATCTATTAAATATTGAATTATTTCAAAATATCTCCATAGTTCAAAATAATCTGAACCTAATAAACTGGAAAAATATTTTTGAAAGAGGAAATAACTAAAAATAATAAAACTTATAGTTGCGATATATTGTTTATTCCATTTAATGACTAAATTTAAATAAAAAGATGGCCATATAACTTGTTGATTGTTATATCGTTTATTAACTTGTTTTAATAAACGTAAATTCCAAATTTCAACTGAATTACCAATAATTTTATTTTTTTGATCAAATAATAAATTTTTTAATAAATACTCTAATCTTTTTTTTTTATTTTGTAAAGTGGTTGGTAAAATATAATCAAATTGATCATTGATATCTAATAAGAATTCTGAAAGTGAATTTAAAACTATATTTTTAAAATACTTCCACCATTTGAGAGTAAAAAACCATGGTATATAATTTTCAAATAAATTCCACTTTATAGTTGATTTTTTCAATATCTGATGCATTTTAGTTTGTGGAATTAATTTAATAGAATTTTTTGAAAAAGATGATAATATATTTTTGTTTTTTTCATAATTCCAATTTCTATTATTTATATTATCATCTAAAATAATATCCATCAAATTTGCTTTGGAATTATACTTTATAATAAATAACTTATTAGTCCAATTAACTATTTGGTTATTTTCGTTTTTTATTCTGATAAGAAACTCAGAAAGTAAATAATTTTCAAAATAATTTATTTTATGAGCATTATTTTTTGGTTTTAATGTATTTCGAATATGTTGTTTCTTATCTAAATTAATTGTTTTCAAGTTTCTTATTTTTTTATTAAAAATTAGATTAAATTTAACTAATGAATTTAATAATTTATCTAGGTCAAATTTATATAAAAACACTAATTTTGGATAGTTAAAAAATTTAAAATTTTTTGATAAAAAAGTTTTATATATTTGTGATTCAATATTTGAATTTTTATCTAGTTCTTTATAAAAAAAAGTTAATTGATTATTAGATAAAACTTTTTTTTCTATAGCTATACTTTTTATTAATTGTGTATATGTTAAATTATTTTTTTTCTTTTTTTTTAAATAAAAAGTTAAGTTTTTTTTATAACTTAAATTAGAATAATATAAAAAATTTAATAATTTTAATGTATCTGTTGTAAAAGATTGAGATTCTAATAAAATTTCATTAGATATTTTTATTGAACTAAAATAAGTTTTTCCATTTTGCCATATTGGGGAGAAAAAAATACTATTAAAAATTTTTGTGCAAACTTTATTATTATTTTTATCAAAATAATTAATAAGAAAATTAGTAATTAATATTTTATCAAAATAAAAATAAGTATTTAATTTGTAATAATTATTAAATGTGATTTGTTCTAATAAAAGCTTCCTATTTAAAATAATTTTTTGAAAATTTTTTTTTTTTTTAATATTCATAATTTTTGGAGAATAAATGAATAATTTTGAAATTTTATTAAAATTTTTATGAAAAATAGATAGAAAAGTTTTATAAAATATATAAATAGTTTTTTTATTTAATTTATCAGACCATTCAGTAACTAAATTTTGACTATTTATAAAATCTATTTTATTAGATAAAGATAATAAATTTTTTTGTTTTTCAATAAAATATTTGAATGTTTTTTTATTTTTGTTTTTCTCATCAATTAAGGTATATCGATTGAAATTATAATAAATATATCTATTTTTTTTTATATTATTAAAATAAAAATATTTTTTTCCTTTTTTTTTCCAATTTAATAAATTTTTATCAATTATAGTTTTTGTTATTTTTTCTAAATTTATTTTTTCTCTATAATAAAATAATTTATTAATTATAAATAAATTTTTTAAAAAATTTATTGAATTTTTATAAAAGTGATTAGAAATTAATTGATAATCGTTTGTAAATTTAGTATAAAATTTTGAAAGAATATTATAAATTTCAATTTTTTTTTTTAAATCATTTTTTATTAAAACTTTATTTTCTTCTTCTCTTTCATAAGATATTTTAGTAATTAAGAAGTTTTTTTCCAATTCATAATTTTCTATATTTTGATAATTTAAATTATTATAAGTAGCTTTTATATAAAATAAATTATATCTAATTATTAATAAATTTAATTTATCTAAAAAAATAGCTAAATTTATAAAATGTTTAATTTGAAATAATAAACTTTTATTATATTTTATATTTTCATTATAATCAGCAATACTGATATATTTATGAATAAAAAACCATAATAAATAAAAAATATTTTTAGAGGATTTGGAATTTAGTAATAAAACCAATTTTTTTATATTATTATTTTTTTTTAAAATAATTTTATAAGCATAATCTAAAAAAATAAAATTATTAAAAATTTTATGATTTTTTTTCATTTTCCATAATAGAATTAATCTATAATTATCTGATTTTATAAAATGCCTAAAAAATTTATTTTTTTCTTTTTTAATTACTCTAAATTTATTTTTATATTTTTTAGTAGTAGAAAAAGCAATATTTGATTCATCTATAGATAAAATATTTGAAAAAAACTTAAAATTCAATTTTGAAATTTGTTTATTTTTAAAAAAAAATGTATTTGTAGTATATTTTTCATTTTCTACAAATAGATTTTTTATCCATAATATTAAATAATTTTCGAAAGAAGGACTCAAAAATAAATTTGATTTTATTATGTTTTTTTTATTTTGATTAAAGAAAAATATATCCCAAATTGTTAAAGTAATATTTTTTTCACCGTTTTTGCTATTCAAAGTTAGCGATTCTAAAAAATTTTTGTTCGATTCAGCAAAACTAGTTTTAACTAAATTTAAATTTTTTTCTATTTTAGGTTTCTCTTTTTTTTTTAATTCAAAATTTTGATCAATTAGTTTATAATTATTTATTAATTCATTAGAGTTTTTTAGTTTATATAAAATATATTTCGATATTTGATATGAAATTTCTGATAAACTTTTATCTGATCTTAAATTTTTTTTTTCACTATATAAAAATTTTGATTTAAATAATTTTATGTCTAATTTCTTTTTATTAATATTAACTTCATTTAAATCATTTTTATATTTGAATAAACTTCTTTTATATAATTGCCATATATAAAATTCGGTATAATTATTAAAAAAAGACCATCTTTTTTGTTTTATTAAAATATAAGATTTTGCGATAATTGGATCCGCTTCACCCCAAAATTTTAAATTTTGAATTATATTTTTTTTTACTAAATAAATTTGTTCAGCATTTATTTCTTTTTTATGATATATTGGAATCGAAAAAAATGATTTAGTATTATAATTAGTGTCGTCAAATCCAATTATTGAATTAAAACTATTTAATTTTAAAGGATTTTCGATTTCAAAAAGTAATTTTTCACAAAAAGCATAAAATATTTCAATAACTAAATTATCTTCTAATATTTTTTCATTTTTACTTGATCTTAATTTTTTATTTTTTTTTAAATTTTCAAAAAAAATAGAATTAAAATTTTTTTCCCAATTATAATTTTGACGAAGTATATTAGTTATATAAAATTTAAAAAAATGTTTTAAATCATTTGTATTTTTTTTTTTTAATAAATTTTCAATTTTTTTTATAGAATTGTGAGATATTTTCCAACTAGGCAGAATTTCTTTTATAATCCAAAATTTCCACCATTCTGAATTTTTAATTAAATTTTGATCGTATCCAGGTATAACATAGAGTTTCTTCCCTAAATTTGTTTTAATAATAGAATACTTTTTCTTTTTTTTTAAATCAAAATTTTCAGAAAAAGACTGAAGCGCCAAAGTCGAAATTTTTTTTTTATTAAAGGTTTCTTTTAAATCTTTTTCTTCATATTTATAACAATTTATATGTCCAGAAACTATTTTAAATAAATTTAAATACTTTTTGTCAATAATAGCTTTATTACTTAAACGATATAAAAAAATGGATAATAAAAGGAATAAAAAAGTATTTAATATTGAATTTTTGTTAGTTTTTGAACCATTTAAATCACGTAAAATTAATGAAATAATAATTCGAAAATCAAAAATTTTAATGAAATTTTCTTTATTAAAAAAAAGTCTAATTAAAAATTTAACTAAATTTGATTCTGTCCATATCTCAAAAAAATATTGAGGGTTTTTTATTTCTTCTAATTTTAATCTTCTATATAAGTATTTGTTTTTTGATAATTCTTGTTTCATTTTTTTTTTACAGCAGTTAGATAAGACTTTATAATAACTAGATTTTTTTATATGGAAACTTTAATTAAATAACTTTAAAATTTTAAGTTTTTTGGCTATTTTTATTTTATATAAAAATAGTAAATGTTTTTAGACATTGGTAATTCTTTCTATTTATAAAAAAGAATTAGTTAGTATTCTAACCAAAATCAAAATTTAAAAGTTTTTCATGTTTATCATTTTATTTAATATATTTATGTCATTTTATTTATAATGACATAAAGAAAAGGTTTCGTCAACTAATAAAAATTAAATTAAAATTTTTATCATTAAATTATTTTTTATATGATAATAAAGCTTTATTTAGTTTTATTTTGTTTCCAATGGGCGAACGACGGGAATTGAACCCGCGCGTGGTGGATCCACAATCCACTGCCTTAATCCACTTGGCCACGTCCGCCTTTTTTCCGAATTTATTTATTCATTTTCAATAAATAAAAAAAATAATGACCTTAGGAATTTATTTCCTAAGGTCATTATTTTCAAGTTCTTATCCTATTTATATAAATTTATATAATAAATTTATAACTGAAATATTAACTATTTACAGAAGGAGCTTCAACAGAAGCTAAATCTAGAGGGAAGTTGTGAGCGTTACGTTCATGCATAACTTCCATACCAAGGTTAGCACGGTTGATGATGTCAGCCCAAGTGTTAATTACACGGCCTTGGCTGTCAACAACAGATTGGTTAAAGTTAAAACCATTTAGGTTGAAAGCCATTGTGCTGATACCTAATGCGGTAAACCAAATACCTACTACAGGCCAAGCAGCTAAAAAGAAGTGTAAAGAACGAGAGTTGTTAAAGCTAGCATATTGGAAGATAGGTCTACCGAAGTAACCATGAGCAGCTACGATATTGTAAGTTTCTTCCTCTTGACCAAACTTGTAACCTGCATTAGCAGACTCATTTTCAGTAGTTTCTCGGATTAAACTTGAAGTTACCAAGGAACCATGCATAGCACTAAATAGAGAGCCGCCGAATACGCCAGCTACACCAAGCATGTGGAATGGGTGCATAAGGATATTATGTTCAGCTTGGAACACAATCATGAAGTTAAAAGTACCAGAGATTCCTAAAGGCATACCGTCAGAGAAGCTTCCTTGACCAATAGGGTAGATCAAGAAAACAGCAGCAGCAGCCGCAACAGGAGCTGAATATGCAACAGCGATCCAAGGACGCATACCTAAACGGAAGCTAAGTTCCCATTCACGACCCATGTAGCAAGCTACACCAAGTAAGAAGTGAAGAACGATTAGTTCATAAGGACCACCATTGTATAGCCATTCATCAACGGAAGCAGCTTCCCAAATTGGGTAGAAGTGCAAACCGATAGCTGCAGAAGTAGGAATAATAGCACCAGAGATTATGTTGTTTCCGTAAAGAAGAGAACCAGAAACGGGCTCACGGATACCATCAATATCTACAGGAGGAGCTGCGATGAAAGCAATAATAAATACAGAGGTTGCGGTTAATAGAGTAGGAATCATTACAACACCGAACCATCCAATGTAAAGGCGGTTTTCAGTGCTGGTAACCCAGTCGCAGAAGCGACCCCATAGGCTTGCGCTTTCGCGTCTTTCTAAAGTTGCGGTCATGGTAAAACTTGGTTCGTAAAATAATAATAAGTTACCCAAGTATATAAACTTGTTAACTTATAGTATTACACAGAATATATTACTATGTCAACTCTTCTTTAAAATGAAAATATTTTTTTTTTTTTTATTTATAAAAAAGGATTAATTACACCAAATTTTTTTGTAATCACACAATTTATCTCTTTATAAAGATAATATTGAATAATAATTTATATAGAAAATTATTTATTTAGACCAGACTAAAATGGACTAGAATGGGTTGCCCGGGGCTCGAACCCGGAACTCGTCGGATGAAAGTGGATGAATTTTATTCAATTTCTTTGAATAAAAATAAAAACATCTCTTCCCAAACCGTGCTTGCAATTTTTATCGCACACGGCTTTCTTTATGTAGTCATTCTATCCGATTCTATTCGAGAATTCTATGAGTAACTTTTTAATTATTATCAAATTAATAATTTCATTAAGCAGTTAATTTGATTAATTTGAATTATTTTATTTACTACTAGTATTTTTTTTTTGTAATAATTTTGCCAAATAATTTATTTGAAGAATATCAAGATACCAAAATTTCTTTATAGAAGGATATAATTTAAAAAATTTTAGATTAATTAGTTCTTGTTTTTTAAAAAAAAAAGATTTTGCAAAAAAATTTGAACCATACTTTTCCCAAACATAGCGTATAGTACTTTTATGTTTGCAAGCTAATGTTTTAGCACAAGAAAATCGAAGTATATATTGTACTTGATATAAGTTTTTCTTATTTTTGCATCCACTATAGTAATAAAAAAAATTTTTCCAAATTTGATCAAAACGATTAAAAATTTCGTCATCTGTTAATGTAGTCCAGGCTAATTTACTTATTGGATGTCCTAAAGTATCACAAAATTTTTCTTTAGCTAACGATTCAATTAAAGATGATATTAAAGTAATAGAATAAAGTTCTTTTTTTATAATATATACCTTTTTCAAATTATCTATTATTTTAGTTGAAATTAAAACTTTTTTTATTTGAATACCAAAAAGATAACCTAAAAAAGAAAAGTAGATTTTAGAAATTTTTTTTACGTTTATTCTGGAAGGTCTAAATAAATAATAAAAATAATAATGCCAGAATTTAAAAAGAAAAAAACTCCATTTTTCTGCTAAATAATTAGAACTTCTTATTGCGATGATATAATTATTGTCATATCTTACATAATGAAAAGACATTTTTTTTTTATAAAAAAAAATTTGTAATTTCATCCATAAAGAATTCTTAATAATATACTTCATTTTTTTCATACAATCTGTTTTATCTAATAAAGTTAAATATGATAAAGATTTAAAATAATTTAAGACTTTCCACTGATTAATTAAAAAAAATTCTAGTTCACGGATATAATAATGCCATAAAAATATTGCTAATCTACTACTTTCTTTTTGAAAAAAAAAAGAATTTGTATTAAAAGTAACTAACTTGTTATTCTTATGAAATATTAATCGTGATGAATGAGAAAAAGAAGTATCTTGTATACGTCGACGAAGAATTCGGACCAGAAGTTCTGGGTGAAAAAAATGAGGTATTTTTGTATTTAAAATGTAATTAGAATGTGAAAAATTATCTTCTATAAAAGGAAATACAGAGTGAATGGATTGATAATTGGTCCATTGATGAAATTCTTTCATAAAAGTTTTTTCTAATTGTACACAAAAAAAAATCTCGAAAATTATCGCAAAACCTTCTCGAATTACTTTTAAATAAAAATGGTTATTATAATTAAGATTAAAAATTTTATTATAATTTTTTTTAAATTCGTTTTTATTATTTTTTAGGCGCATTCTATTAATTAAACGTTTTAATGTTAAAAAACTAAAATATTCACCTAAATTAGAATTTTCTACTTTTTTTAACTTCATTTTATTGAGAGAATAATTATGAGCAATTGCATAAAGATCGTCTTGAAATAAAAGTGGGTATAAAAAACGCTGTTGCCATACAAGTTTATTTTTATGTTTATCTAGCTCTTTTATTTCGTGCAAAATTTCTGCTATGTTTCTCATCTGAACAACCTCGTAGAATATAAAATGATACATAGTGCAATCTATTAAAATAAAACTAAACAATTTTATAAAAAAAACTAATTTAATTTATTAGTAAAAATTATTAAAATTTTTTGATTGCTCTCCTGACTTAAAATTTTGCTTTAATTTAGTCAGCAAACTGGTGATTTATTTACATTTTTTAAATATTAGGATTCATTTTTAGTAAAAATGGCCTTATATTTTAATATAAGACCAAACCTCTTTTATATTGACTATTAATTTTATTCTAACTTTTTAATTAATAAAAAGAATTCAAATTTTATTTTTTTGAATAGAAGCTCGTTCTTCTGGTTTTACTTTTGATTCAAGCGATTTAGCTTTATCCATTAATTCTATCGACTTGAGCACATAAAATTAAAAAACGACATGCTATTTTTTCTGGCAAATTTCTTTTTAAGATTAGTCGTAGTCTTACAAACCTTTATCAATGGTTCGGACGAATTTTTTATTTCATCTAAATGTATAAATTCCTTAGTCGCACTTAAAAGCCGAGTACTCTACCATTGAGTTAGCAACCCTACTTTTCGAAAAGATTGGAAATATTAAATAACTTTATACTTTTTTTTGATTCAAATACAGTATATAAAATTTTAATATAATCAAGAAATATTAAGAAATATCAACATGATTATATGTTAGTAAATTATTTTTGTCAATGCTGTATAAAAAAAAGATATAAATTTTTTTGTTTAAATTATTTAATTTAATCTTTTTTTTATTAAAACTTTAAGCTTTTTTCTTTTACTTTAAACTTCAAAGTAAAAGAAAAAAGCTTAAAGTTTTTAAATTATTTTTTATAAAAATCAAATTTATTTTTGATGGAATTCGAAAAAAAACTAAATATGTTGATAATATTAATTGTATTTTTTATTGGAATAAAAAATACTAAATAAATATATAATGAAAGGAAAAAAAATGGATAATAAAACAATAACTGAATAAAAAAAAAAATGGGATTCATAAACTTTTCCTACAATTTTAAATTAAATTTGTTTAAATATCTTTGCTTTTTTTATTAACAGTTTCAAATTTTATTTTAGCCACCTAAAATAAAAATTAAAACTAGCTTTTATATAATATATACTTTTTCCTCATGAAAATATTTATAAAAAAAGAATATATATATATTTTTTTTTTATTACTTTTAACAATATTAGAAAATACTTTTTGAAATATAAAATTAATTTAAAAAAAAGTTTAAGCACTTAAAGCTTCTTTGGCTGCATACATTATTTCAACAGTAATATTGGTAATATTATTTTGACGCGCGAATTTTTCGGTATTTCTTTTAATTTTACCTCTAACAAATCCAGGTATTTTATTTAATTCTAGTTGACTTTCGTGATTCCAAGTTAGATCAGTATCCGTTGATAGTGATTTCGTAATTACTTCTTTTGTATCATGACCACCAAATATTTCTAAAAGATGATCTTCCATACCTAAAGTAAAAGAATTATAAACTAAATCAGCAATTTGATTAGTACCTTCATAACCTAAAAAAGGACGATATCCTAACGGAAAATTTTGAATATGGACTGGTGAAGAAATGACTCCACAGGGAATATCAAGACGTTTACCAATATGACGTTCCATCTGAGTGCCAAATATTGCAGATGGCTCTATTTGAGCAATCATATCGCCTACTTCAGTATGGTCATCTGTGATTAATATTTCATCACAAAATCCTTGAACTTGCTCTTTGAACCATTCTGCATCGTGTTTACAATAAGTACCCGTGCAACTGACACGGATTCCCATTTCTCTAGCGAGAATCCTGGTTATTGAAGCGGCATGAGTTGCATCACCAAAAACAACTGCTTTTTTTCCTGTTAAATTTTGACAATCAATAGAACGTGAAAACCAAGCTGCTTGAGAAACAAATCTTGTTTGCTGATCAATATAAGGTTCATAATTAAATTTTTTATTAGAAACTAAATTATTAACATGTTTTTCAATTTGTCGAATACATTCAGCTGTATCTACAATTCCCATTGGTGTGATAGATATATAAGGCATTCCAAAATTTTTTTCTGAATAAATGGCTGTCATTAAACCTATTTCGCGATATGGAACTAAATTAAACCAAGCTTTTGGTAAATCTTGAAGATCTTTTACAGAACCTCCTTCAGGAATTACTTTATTAACTTTAATATTCAAGTCTTGTAATAAACGCTTTAATTCACGACAGTCATGTTGATTATGAAAACCTAGTGTAAAAATTCCAATAATATTTGCTGAAGGTTCTTTTGTTATAGATTGATCCAAGGTTCCTTGTCTGCGGGCCTTTTCTAAATAATACCGAACTACTTGTTCCAAAGTTCTATCTGCAGCTTGAAGCTCATTAACTCGATAATGATTAACATCAGCCAGAATAACATCTGAATTTGAAGTGATAGAAGCTCTATCAACAAAGTTTTGTAAATCTTCTTGTAAAATACTAGAAGTACATGTTGGTGTTAAGACAATTAAATCTGGGCGTTCTTCTTTATCTTTTCTAGTTATATTATCAACCACTTTTTCTTGAGATCCACGTGCTAATACATGACGATCCACTATACTAGCTGTTACGGGAGTAGAATCTCTTTCTCTTTCTAACATTGAACGCATTACATTAAAGTAATCGTCTCCTAAAGGGGCATGCATAATAGCATGAACATTTTTGGAAGAACTGGCTACACGGAGAGTTCCAATATGAGCAGGTCCAGCATACATCCAATAAGCTAATTTCATAAATATAATCTCTTTATAACTTTCAATAAATAATAATGTGATCTTTTTTTATTTTACTCTTCTTTTATTTTACACTATAGGAATATCCCTTGCCATATTTATGTAATTGTCATAATATGGTATTTCTAATACAATATATTATGAATTATTTATTAATAATAGAAAATAATAGAAATAATTTTTTAATATTTTATTTTAAACTTTTTTTTTTTAATTTATTTATCTTGTTATTGAAAATAATAAATCTGGGACGGAAGGATTCGAACCTCCGAGTAACAGGATCAAAACCTGCTGCCTTACCACTTGGCGACGCCCCATAAATAGACAATATTAGTAAATACTTATATTGATATTTTGTCAATTGTTTTATCTCTATTTTCATCATCAAATAATGTTATTTGATTTTAGGAAAAAATAAACTATAGATCGGAAGATTAGACAACTATTATTAAAAATATATAACCTCTTTGACACTAATAAAACCTATAGTAAGATATACCGAAGAGCTTTTTTTATTAACTAATGAAAAAATTTTCATTTTTTATTAAATCATTATAATAATTTTTATTGGAGAATATAAATGCTAGCTATGTTTAATATTTATCTAGATAACGCGTTTCATTTAAATGGTATCATTTTAGCTAAATTACCTGAAGCTTATGCTATTTTCGATCCAATTGTGGATATAATGCCGATTATTCCTGTATTTTTTTTCCTATTAGCTTTTGTTTGGCAAGCTTCTGTAAGTTTTAGATAATCTTTTTTACTAACATAATTTAAAATTCTTTATTTAAATTTTTTTATTATTTTTTTCGTCCTAATCTAAAAGGCGAAGGTGATTTTTTTCACTTTCGCCTTATATACGTATAATAGATCTATAGAAATCTTTTTTATTATTTTTTATTATATATATATTTATTTATGATTCTTTATATAAATATATAATATATATATATATATAACATTTTAATGATTTATTTTTAATGATTTATTAATTATTGATTATAATTGAGTTAAAAAAGTTTAATTGATTTTAGTAATTTAATCGATTTTAGTAAATTAATTGATTCAAAATTTATTCAATAATTTAATTAGTTTTTTTAAACTTATTTTATATTTATTGGAGAAATGGCAGAGCGGTTAATTGCACTCATTTTAAATTTTTTAAAATTATCGTAGCCTTATTTTATTTTTATTTTAACGGGGGTTCAAATCCTCCTTTCTCCATAATTTCGATTTAAATCATAAAAAAAAATTCTAAAAATAAAAATTTGTTTTTTTATTTTATTTTAATTTACAATCTATTCTATTCTATTTCTAATAATGATCTCGGAGATTACGTTATGCTTACTCTTAAGCTCTTCGTTTATACAGTAATTATTTTTTTTGTTTCTCTTTTTGTTTTCGGATTTTTATCAAATGATCCTGGTCGTAATCCGGGACGTAAAGAATAATTTTTTATATATATAATACATTATCGAAATGAAGAAATAAATATAAAAATAAGTTTTTTTAATTAAAAAAATTTTATTTATTAGTTGAAGGAGAGAGAGGGATTCGAACCCTCGGTACAAAAAAAATGTACAACGGATTAGCAATCCATCGCTTTAAACCACTCGGCCATCTCTCCAGTCAAGAAATAATAACACGCTGTAGAAGTAGAAGTCTAGACAATAATAATATTAGATTATGTATATCATTTTATTTTTTTATATATGTCTATAAAAAATAAAACTTTATTTCAGTAATTTCAGTAAATAAAATGAATAAATAACTTATTAATATAAAAATTTAATTAGATCTTTCATTTTATTTGAGCCTAGCCAGATACTGGTACTGACCAGGCTACCTTTTTTGTATTTGTAAATGAATAAAAAATTAATTAATTTATTGATACAAATTTTTAGCTAATCTTAAGGCCAAAATACCTGTTATGAAAGCACTGACAAGAGCTACAATAATTTGACTGTCTGAAATTGATGTCATTTTTTTCTCCTGAAAATCTATAATATAAATAACAAATTAATTCAAAAATTTCATAATTTATTATTAAATTTTTGAATAAATAGGTTTTTATTATTGTACTGATCTTAATTCTATATCGCTATAGATATCTTTTTTTTTTTAATAGTTTAAAATTTTTTCTTAATTTCATAGAATCAAATTGAAAACAGAGAGGTTAAACCAAAATGAATTTAGAGGTTATTGCACAGCTTACTGCTTTGGCTTTAATAGTTGGTTCAGGTCCTTTAGTAATTGCTTTATTAGCGGCACGGAAAGGCAATCTATGAATTTAAAAGCCATCTCCGGAAATAAAATAATTTTTATTTAAGTATTAAATCTCCGGAGATGGAGTTTGAGCCAAAAAATATTAAAAGTAAAAAATTTTGAACAAGAAAAAAATTATGCTATAATATTTTCATAGCGGGTATAGTTTAGTGGTAAAAGTGTGATTCGTTCTGTAATTAACTCAAACATAGTTAAGGGGTCTTTAAAATTATTTCAATTTTTTGACCAATAACTTTATTTCTAAAAAGATTTAAGATCTTTCCTAAAATAGAAAAGCAAAATTCCTACAATGGAAGAAATAAAAAAGCAAAACGGAATTTTTTTGAAATTATAATTTTTTCAGCTAAAAATCTATGGATAGAAATCCAAAATATTTTTTTTTCGTAACTGAATCTTTAATTAAAAAAAAAATTAAAGCAATTTAGCTCTAAGAAAATAAATTTAGTTTACTAAATTTATTAAGATTTTTATTGAAGCTCGGTAAAAAATATTTTCCTAATGATTTATTTTAATAGAAATAAAGAACGAAGTAATTATAAATTTTTTTATTAAAAGTTTGTGAAAGGATCATCTATAAAGTTATCTGATAAAAATGATGAAAAAACTAACATAGATGGTATGGATCTATTCGAATGCAAAATATAATAGAAGAAATTTTTTCTAATTCATAAAGGAGCCGTATGATATTAAAATTTCATGTTCGGTTTTGAAATAGAGGCAATGATTAAATAGAAGGGCCGACTATAACCCTTAGCCTTCCAAGCTAATGATGTGGGTTCGATTCCCACTACCCGCCTGTTATTTTCCTTATAAGAATAAGAAGTGAATAATTAACTATTTCTATATTTTTATAATATTTTTATAAAAATAGTTAGTTAATTACTCATTTCTTATAGTTTTATAAAATTATAAGTACAAAAATTTACTAGCGTCCATCGTCTAATGGATAGGACAGAGGTCTTCTAAACCTCCAGTATAGGTTCGAATCCTATTGGACGTAATCTTTTCTATTTTTTGTATCTCAAAATATTTACCTTTTAAATTTAAATTTTTTTAGTGAGAAGAAAAAAACTGAAAATAAAAAAAAAATTTCAGTTTTTTTCTTCTTACTAAAAAATACTTAAATTTTTATTTGTCTTCTTGGAGTAAAAAAAGTTCAGTATGTTCTTTAATAGCTTCTTTTAAAATATTTTCAGCTTGTTCTGTAAAATTTTTAGTAGAACGTACAATTTCCACAAATTGAGGTTTATTAGTAATTAAATATTCACGTAATTGAATAAGAAATTTCTTTACTTGATCGACCTCTAATACATCTAAATATCCGTTTACTCCAGTATAAATAGTTGCTACTTGTTCTTCTACAGTTAAAGGAGATGACTGAGATTGTTTAAGTAATTCGCGTAATCTTTGACCCCTTGCTAATTGGTTTTGAGTAGCTTTATCGAGATCAGATGCAAATTGTGCAAATGCTTCTAACTCTGCAAATTGAGCCAGTTCTAGTTTTAACTTACCAGCTACTTGTTTCATAGCTTTAATTTGAGCTGCCGATCCTACTCTAGATACAGAAATACCTACATTAATTGCAGGACGAATCCCTGCATTAAATAAATCTGCTGATAAAAATATTTGTCCATCAGTAATAGAAATAACATTCGTAGGAATATAAGCTGAAACATCTCCTGCTTGAGTTTCTACTATAGGTAAAGCAGTCATACTTCCTTCACCTAATTGTGAACTTGATTTAGCTGCTCTTTCTAAAAGGCGAGAATGTAAATAAAAAACATCGCCTGGATATGCTTCACGACCTGGTGGTCGTCTCAATAAAAGAGACATCTGTCTATAAGCTTGTGCTTGTTTCGAAAGATCATCATGAATTATTAACGTATGTTGTTTGCGATACATAGAATATTCTGCTAAGGCAGCTCCTGTATAAGGAGCAAGATACTGTAAGGTAGCAGGGGAATTTGCTGCTTCGGATACTACAATTGTATATTCCAAAGCACCGCGTTCTTCAAAAGTGTTAACTACTTGTGCTACCGAAGATGCTTTTTGTCCGATCGCCACATAAACACATATTACATTTTGACCTTTTTGATTTGAAATAGTATCTGTAGCTACTGCTGTTTTACCTGTTTGTCGATCCCCGATAATCAATTCACGTTGGCCACGTCCAATAGGAATCATAGAATCAATAGCAATAAGACCTGTCTGCATAGGTTCATATACAGAGCGTCTCGAAATAATACCAGGAGCTGAAGATTCTATTAATCTAAATTCTGAAGCTGATATTTGACCTTTACCATCAATAGGTTGGGCTAAAGCATTTACAACCCTACCTAAGTAAGCGTCACTTACAGGTATTTGAGCAATTTTTCCCGTTGCTTTTACAGAGCTACCTTCTTGAATGGTTGAGCCATCACCCATTAATACAACTCCAACATTATCTGATTCTAAGTTTAAAGCAATTCCAATACTACGGTCTTCAAATTCAACTAATTCACCAGCCATTACTTTATCAAGACCATAAATACGTGCAATACCATCTCCTACTTGAAGTACAGTGCCCACATTTACTACTTTTACTTCTTGACTATAATCTTCTATTTGTTTACGGATAATACTGCTAATTTCGTCAGGTCGAATATTTACCATTAGCGTTCGTTAATAATTTTCTGAAAAATAAAACTAATGAAAGCTAATTAGTTGTGCTTTCCATGGCTCTAGGTGGGCCAATATGATAATCAATTACGCGTGAATGTAACTCGTTATTTAAACGTTTATTTAACGCTTCTAACGCTCTTTCTAATGCAAGACGTGAGACTTGTTGTCTAACTTGCTCAATTGCTCTTTGTTCCTCAAAACGAATAGTAGCATTTTTTGAATCTTCTAATCGTTTCGAATCTTCATCAGCAGCATTTACTAATTCTCTCTTTTCTCTTTCTATCTGAGAAAGACCATTTACACGAATTTCATCTGCTTTTATTTTTGCTCGTTCCAAACGAGTTCGAGCTTGATTAAGTTTATCAGTTGCTTCATTATATCGTTCTTCCGCGTCATTAATTGTATTCAAGATAGTCTGTTTACGATTACTTAATAAATTGTTTAATGAAAGTAGATTATTTATCGAAGATTTTAACGAATTATAAATCTCTTCCCAAACCGAACATGAATTTTTCAATTCATTCGGCTTTCTCGCTTAGTTGAAAAAACTAAGCCTGCCCCTGTGACTTTCTTAATCTTTTCACAAAATAATTTGCAAAAATTTTGTATATTTTTTTATTATAAAAAAAATTTAAGGACTCTTCTGACAAAAATTATTTTATTTGTCAGCAAGGTTATTTTTTTGAATAACTTAATATTAGATTCTTTTAGGTTGTCAATTTAGCACAAAAAACCAAAACTGGTTAGTTTTTAGAGATAATAATAATTTATTCAATAAATTCAATTTAAGAATTAGTTTGATATGAGTGTTATATATCAAATTAGTCTCTAAATATGTTTTTATATTTTTTATATATAAAATATTGGGGGGGAAAGAAAAACCCCAATGGCGCTTAGACTTTAAGCATTTTAGCTTTAACCATTTTCTCAATATTTCCGAATAAAGTAATAATAAAAAATAAAAAATTACTAATTTTACGAAATGCTATAGTTGTTCTAAATTTTGTTTAGAAGTAATTCGTCGGAATTATACACTTTTTATTTTGAAGTGTAACTGGATTATTCCAGCAGCTTTATTCGAATCATTAACCCGCACACACTCCCTTTCCAAAGTAAACTGATAAACCAAGCACTACACTTAAATTAATTAAATTTGTTTCTAAAAGATTTGTATTTAGACCGAAATTACCGGCAATAGGCCAATAACCTGAAAAAATAACTAAATTAATAATATTTTGCATATTCTCTCTCCCATTAATAGTTATCTAAGTTCCACAGAGTTTTTTACTCAAAATAACTTGAATTTTTAGTTATAGACAGAGACTAATTTATCTAGTTTTAAGTCTAATTAGCAATATAATTGAAAAATAGTTTATTTGCTTTATATAAAAACAAAAATTATAAAACTTTTTTTCCAAAAAATAAATATAAATTTTATTTAATTTAAATATTAAATTAAATATTAAATATTTTTTTTTTAAGAACTAAAATGGATAATCATTTTAGTTCTTAAAAAAAACTATTTGAATAAAAAAGTATAAAAATTTCAAGACAATTTAATTTAAACGAAAGGATTTGCAGATAGAAGTGCCAAAGCTACAACTAAACCATAAATAGTTAAAGCTTCCATAAAAGCTAAGCTTAATAACAGTGTGCCTCGAATTTTACCTTCTGCTTCTGGTTGTCTAGCAATACCTTCTACTGCTTGACCAGCAGCGGTGCCTTGACCGATCCCAGGTCCAATGGAAGCTAAACCTACAGCTAATCCAGCAGCAATAACAGACGCAGCAGAAATTAAGGGGTTCATTATAATATCCTCTAACCAAAATTAAGAAAAGGCTCATATAAAAAAACCTATTCTCTATTGCTTACTTATATTTTTGTTAAAAAGAAATTAAGTTAAGCAGTTACTAACTCAAGATGTCTCTTAATAAAGTGATAGTATCACTAAAAAAAAAATAAATTAAAGTTTTTGTTTTGATCATTTAAATTTTTTTTTATTTAAAAATTTAAATTTTATTGATAGAATACTAATTAAAAAATCTTTTTCAGTTAAAATATAAAAAAAAATTTCTTAATTATTGAATTTCTTTTTATTATTATACCCCACAAAATTTCTTATCGGATTTATAATGTAGATTTTGAATCTAAAGTCAATTAAGCTATTTTCTTTATTTAAAGATAATTATGCTTTAAAATCATTTATAATATATCTACATGTATATTTATTATTTTGATTTTCTAAAATTTAATGATGACCTTCTAGTGATTCTCCTATATAAGCTGCAGCTAAGGTTGCAAATATTAAAGCTTGAATAGCACTTGTAAATAATCCTGAGAACATCATAGGTGTAGGAATAACCAAAGGTACTAAAGAAATAAGAACAGCAACTACTAACTCATCAGCTAATATATTTCCAAAAAGTCGAAAACTTAGCGATAAAGGTTTTGTAAAATCTTCTAAAATATTTATTGGTAAAAGTACTGGAGTTGGTTGAATATATTTACCAAAATAGTTTAAACCTTTTTTATGAAGACCTGCATAAAAATAAGCTACTGAAGTTAATAGAGCTAACGCGACAGTTGTATTAATATCATTTGTAGGTGCAGCTAATTCTCCATGAGGTAGTTCAAAGACTCTCCAAGGAAGAAGCGCGCCCGACCAATTTGAGACGAAAATGAATAAAAACATGGTTCCTATAAAAGGTACCCAGGGTCGATATTCCTCTTCTCCTATTTGAGTTCTAGTCAAATCTCGAATAAATTCTAAAACATATTCGACAAAATTTTGACCACTGGTTGGAATAGTTTGTAAATCGCGCGTTGCGAAAACAGCTAAACTTAATAAGATAGAAATAACAATCCAGGAAGTTATAAGTACTTGTGCGTGAACTTGAAAACTGCCTATTTGCCAATAGAAGTGTTGACCTACTTCCACACCAGATATTTCATATAAATTATTAAGTGTGCTAATGGAAAATTGTGCAGTATGCATATTACCCCTTCTAAAGATTAACTATGAAAAATAGAAATGAATTTTATAAACAATTCTAGTATTTAAATGTTTTATTGTTCTAAACTTTTTTATTATGTTATAACATATTTATTACAATAAAATATTTATTTTTATTGTAATATATTTTTAAGTTTTAAAATAGTAATGAGTAATAAAATAAAAAAAATTGTATTTTGCTAGAATAATTATTCGATTGTTGTGGAATTACAACGACCTGCAATAATAGCTAATTTTAATTTATTTAAAATCCATCGAATAGACGCCCGAGCATCATCATTTGCTGGAATTGGTATATCTGTAAGATCCGGATCACAATCTGTATCGACTAAACAAATTGTTGGAATACCTAAAGTTCTACATTCTTGAATAGCGGTGATTTCTTTCTGCTGGTCTATTATTATCACAATATCCGGTAAACCTGTCATATATTTAATTCCATTTAAATATTTTTGAAGTTGAGTTAATTGTCTTTTCAAATTTGCCGCTTCTTTTTTTGGAAGTTGATTAAATACTCCCGTTTTTTCTTTATTTTCTAAATCCTTAAATCTTTGAAGACGTTTTTCTATAGTTGACCAATTGGTTAACATACCGCCAAGCCACTTTTGATTTACGTAATGACATCGGGCTTTTATAGAAGCTGATGCTACTAAATCAGCTGCTTGATATTTTGTACCTACAATTAAGAACTGTTTGCCTTTACTTGAGGCACTAGCTACTAAATCACAAGCTTCTGATAAAAAGCGAGCTGTTTGAGTAAGATTTAAAATATGAATACCTTTTCGTTCTGTAAAAATATAAGAAGCCATTTTAGGATTCCATTTTCGAGCCTGGTGACCAAAATGTACTCCTGCTTCCATCATTTCTTCTAAATTAATATTCCAAGATTTTTGTTTCATTTTTTTTTATAAAAAAGTCTAATTTCTTTTCTATTTAGACTAAAATCAATACATTTTTAAAATTTTTTTTTTTGTAAATGAATATTCATTTGTTCATTCAATGACTTATCTAATAACTTATCTAAAAAATTTTAGATAATTTAATTGAATTTATTTATTGCTAATTATTTTAAAAAATTACTGCTTTAATTTTTTATGAATTTGATCTGAAGTAAAAAAAATAGAAAATTTTTTATATAAAAAAATATCTTTTACTTTATTATCAAATAATTTTTTATTCTTTTTTTTTAATAAAATATTTTTTTGTTTTTCAAAAATTATTTGCCAAATAACTTCTTGACAGCCAGTACCTGCAGGAACTATTCCACCAAGAATAACATTTTCTTTCAAACCTTTTAACCAATCAATCCGACCCTGCAAAGCTGCTTTTGCCAACACGCGGGTAGTTTCTTGAAAACTAGCTTCTGATACAAAACTTTGAGTATTAAGAGAGGCTTTTGTTATACCCAACAATACAGGTCTATAAGGAATAATTTCTTCCAAAGCACGATTCATTCTTTTTATTCTTGTAAATTCGGTTAATTCTCCAGGTAAAAAACCATTAATCATTCCATCTTCTAAAGTAACAACTTTAGAAGTCATTTGCCGTACAATAATTTCTATATGTTTATCCGATATTTGTACTCCTTGTGATCGGTAAACTTTTTGAATTTGATCAACTAGATTTAATTGACTCTGTTCCATACTAATTCGGGAACTCAAAAAGTAACCCCATAGACTTCCAAAAAAATTTGTCATGTCTTTATTCCAATCTTCAAAACCTTTTTCCAAATTAATAAAAACTGAATTTATTGGACGAGCTTCTAATAACTGCTCAACTTTAGGAAGCCCTTGAATAATATCTCCCGATTTTAATCTTTCATATACTAAAGTTATTAATGTATCTCCTTCTTTCACAGTTTCACCATAATGATTATGAATTGTAGCTTTACCAGTAGTTAAATATGGCTTAGCTGATCTAATTACGGAAGAAAGATCTTCATAAATAGCTATAATTTGACCAGATTCAGAAAAATGCTGATATTTAGATATAGAAAAACCATCGCAAAGAAAATTTCCAAGATTAACTAATTGAGTTTTATTTTTTTTTAGAAAAAATGAAGAAAAAGACCAAATTAATAAATTAAAAATATTCTTTTTAGTTAAAACAAATTTATGAGTTTTTTTATTTTCATCCAAAAAGTACCATGCAGTTATTCTAATTTTTTTTTCGAAATTATTAATAATTGAAAAATCAATTGGCGTTAATTTATTATTAAATTTTACATGAGAAAAAGGTTGAATAAATTTTGTAATATTTTGTGAATGGCCTAAAAACCCTAAAAATTCTATAAAATTTTGTTTTAGAAAATTTTTTTTTTTTTTTATATTAAAATCTTTAATTCTTTTTTTTGATTCATAAATTAAAATTTTTTCTATATTATTTTCTACTTCTGTATCTTCTTCTATTTTTTCAATTAAACTCGTTTGAAATAAATTTGATGGAGATAAAACAAGAAAAGAGCTTTTTTCTTGGTTTTTTTTCGAGGGAGTACGAATAATACCCCAAGTTTTATTGAACAATAAATTTTTTTTACTAAAATTTTGATTAATAATAGATTTTTTTTTATCGAAAAAATAGTTAATAATAATATGATTTTCTTTTTCTTTATGATTAAAACTAAAATATTTTATTAAATTTATTTGAAAAAAAAATCTAATAATTTTATTAATACGTATTTTTACAAAAGAAATATGAGCTTCTTTTATAAATATTTTTGTTTCCCAATTTAATATTAAACAGCTTTGAATTAGTTGAATCTTGGTATTATTAAGAATTTCAACTTCTTCACCATCTTTGTAAAAAATATATTTAACAATTTGAATTTTAACTGTTTGTTGTTCTTTCAATAAATCTAGAAAAAAAGGTATTGGTAGATTTAAAGAATTTTCATTAGATGTTACTTTATATTCTATCGTTGGTCTAACAAAAAAAAAAGAATTTTCTTTGGAAAGTACAATCCATTCAAGATAAATCCAATTTTTAGCTCGAAATTGTTCAAAAATTTTTTCTCCAGGCGGTATTAAAATACCATTTTGTTTAAAATTTTTTTGGTTTTCTTTGGGATAATATATACTTCCAGGTAGTATTTTTATTTCAAAGTTATTCGTTTTTCTTTTTATTTTGACAAAGCCTGTTACTTTACTAATAATAGTGGAAGTTATTTTTGTGCCTGCTTTAATGAAACTATTATTTTTTATCAAAATAGAAGAAAAAAAAGATTGATCTAAATTATATACTTCTTCGGGAAGAAAGAAAAAATTACCTTCTTTTATTATTTTATATCTTGATCTAGTATTCTTGTTTTCTGACCCTGCAGAAAAATCTTCTTTTTTATTAATAGAATCAACTCTGATAGTACCATATTTTATAATTCCTGAATTTTTTATTCTATATTTAGGATCATTAAAAATAGCAAAAATATCATTTTTTTTTAAGATGCCGTTTTTTGGTATTTCGAGAATAAATTGAAATCTAGGCTTTTTTTCATATTTATCCCTTTTTTCATTAAAAAAAAAAAGATTTTTTTTTCTCTTTCTACTTCTCAAAAAATTATAACTGTATAGAATAATACTGGAATAAATCCAATTCCAAAAGTAATCTAAAAAGTTTTCTTGATTTTTATAATAATTCAAAATTTTATTTGCAATCGGAAGTTTCTTATCTAATTTATCTTGATTGCGATAGAATATAAAAAAAGATTCATTAAATTTTTCGAAATGCCCTGCTAATATCCAGATATGGCCTGTCCTACATAAGAGATGAACATTACTATGTATATATTCAGATGCATGTTGAACTTTGGTACTCCAATGCATTTCTCCAGATAAATTGGAATAAATATTTTTTTGAACTTTTTCTTTAAAAGGAGATATTTTAGCACGAATTTCTGCAATAACTTGTTTTGATTCTACATATTGATTACTTTGAACTAAAAGCATACTTTGTGATGGAATAATCAAATTATGTAATTTTTTTTTACTTTTAATAATAACAGATAAATTATCATTACATATCCACGCAGGATGACCATGGCGAGTACGTGTAGGATAAACTGAATCTCTATTAAATTGAATAATTCCGTTAAATGGTGTTCGTACATGCTCCGCAATATCACCCGTAAAAACTCCACCAGTATGAAACGTTCTTAATGTTAACTGAGTACCTGGTTCTCCAATTGATTGTCCCGCAATAATACCTACAGCTTCGCCTAGTTCTATCAAATTACCGTGAGTAAGACTCCATCCGTAGCATAATTGACAAATCCATAACATACTTTTACAAGTTAAAGGAGAACGTATAAAAATTGGTTTTTTTTTTATAGATACTAACGAAAGAGCTAGATCATTTGTAATATCTTGATTACGAATAGCAATACATCTTTGATTTATATATATATTTTCTGCTAATATACGGCCAATTAATTTTTGTTGATTATTGGTTTTTTTATGAGTATCCCGCCAAGGAGTTAAAAAAATACCTTGAAAAGTGCCACAATCCACTTTTCGAACTACAATATGCTGAACTACTTCAACTAATCTACGTGTAAGATATCCAGCATCTGATGTTCTTACTGCCGTATCAACGACCCCTTTACGAGCGCCATAACAAGAAATAATATATTCTGTTAATGATAATCCTTCACGAAAATTGCTTTGAATGGGTAAATCAATAATTTGACCTTGAGGGTCTGACATTAAACCTCGCATACCTACTAACTGATGAACTTGTGATGTACTTCCTCGAGCTCCGGAAAAAGACATCATATGTACTGGATTTAATGGATCTGTCATTCGAAAAGTAGGATTCATTTCTTGTTTCAAATATTCACTTGTTGCATACCATGTTTCAATCAATTGGCGCAATTTCTCTACTGCATGAACGTTTCCATAACGATAATTTTTTTCAGAAGTATAACCTTGTTGTTCTGCATCTTGGATCAACCAACTTTTTGAAGGTGCTGTTAAAAGATCATCAATTCCTAACGAAATCGCGGCTTGAGTGGCTTGTTTAAAGCCTAGATCTTTAAGTTGATCCAGAATATGTGTTGTATATGTAATACCAAAGTGAGCAATTAATCTGCTGATAAACTGTTTTATGGCAGTTCTATCCATCACTTTATTATAGAAGAGCATTTTGGCTGGTTCTGCCATAATAAAAAACCTCTTTATTGTCATAAACAGGATATACCAATAGATTCAAGTCATTTATCTGACTTTTTTTAAATTTCTATTTGTAGAAAAAAATGAATATTATATAGTTATTGCTGGTAAAGATTTATCTCGAAACCGCGAAGCTTTTAAATTACCCTGAATGGCTTCTTCTATTTGTTGATTGAATATAACACGACCAACCGTTGTGCAAATATAAAAATTAATAATTTGTTCTTTTTTATTTTTTTTGAGTTGGTAATGTTCATAGATCTTGGAAAAAATACCAGAAGAATTATATTGAATTTCAATAGGCTTTTCACGATTTATTGATGCAATTATTCGTAATTCTGTTTCCCATCGAAGCCATAAAGGACTGTGTAATTTAATTTTTTGTTGTTTCTGGGCCTTCATTACATCATCATAACTATAAAAATAAGGTGTTTTATCTAAAATAATTTTATTATTATGTTTGTAGGGATGATTTCTGTTGCCATAAATACCTTGATAATTTTCAATTGTTAATATATAAAGTCCGAGAAGCATATCTTGACTTGGTACAGAAACAGGGTCTCCTGTGGCAGGAGACAAAAGGTTTGTGTGAGAAAACATAAGTAATCGTGCTTCAGCCTGAGCTTCTAGAGATAATGGTATATGAACAGCCATTTGATCTCCATCAAAATCTGCATTAAAACCCCCGCAGACTAATGGATGTAAACGAATAGCGCGACCTTTTATTAAAATAGGTTGAAATGCTTGTATGCCTAATCTATGTAAAGTAGGTGCTCGATTTAATAAGATAGGATGTCCTTGCATAATTTCTTGAAGTACTTTCCATATAATAGACTCTTTATTTTGAATCATACTTTTAGCTGCTCTCAGATTAGGAGCGAGATGTTGTCCGATTAAACCTCGAATAACAAAAGCTTGAAATAATTCTATTGCCATTTCTCGTGGTAATCCACATTGATGTAATGGAAGAGACGGACCAACTATAATAACAGATCGTCCTGAATAATCAACTCGTTTTCCGAGTAAATTTTCACGAAAGCGTCCTTCTTTTCCTTCAATAACGTCGGAAAAGGATTTATAAGGTCTATTATGACTATCTCTCATAGGTTGTCCACGAATACCATTATCGATAAGTGCATCTACAGCTTCTTGTACTGATCTGGTCTGGCAAACAACTAAACCTCCTGGTGTAGAGCCGCTTCTGGCCGAAAAATCAATGAGAGTATTATTTCGATAAATAACTCTTCGATATAGTTCATTTAGATCAGAAGTAATTAATTCGCCTTCGCCTAATTCAACCATAGGTCGTAATTCAGGTGGAAGAACTGGTAAAAGAGATAAAACCATCCACTCTGGTTTTATATCCGTTTGAAGGAATTGCTTTGCTAATTTCATACGTCTTACTAAAAGATCTTTTCTTCTCTGAATTTTCCGATCTTCCCATTCATTTCCTGTAGACTTTTGTTCCACTAATTCTTTCCATTCTGAATATGCATGATTTGCAACAACTTGGAGATCTATATTACTTAATTGTTTTTTAATAGCATCACCCCCAGTAGCTATCTCTCTAATCTGAAATGCTTCAAATCCACGTGAAGAAAAAAAACGAGGAAATATATCTCTCCAAGATTGATCTTCATATTTAAATAAACCTCGTAATTTTAATGAAGTAGGTTTTTTTAAGATGGGTCTAGCGAGAAAAAGATTGGGATAGGTCTTTTCTCTTTTTTCTAATTCCCCCCCTAAGAATCGGACATGAAAATTTTTTTTCATCCGGCTCAAATAGCATTAAATTTATTTTAATAATAATAGGATCTCTAGTCTCATTATAATAGAAATAGAAATCCTATATATATATTTATTTGTTTTAATATATTAATAATAATAATATATAGATATTTATATATAGATATTTATACCATTTTTCTATTAAGTTTTATTTTTTTATATAAACTTTATATAAAATTAATAATTTATTATTAATTTATTACTATTTATTACTTAATTACTATTTATTACTCAAGTCCTATAATAATTTTTAATTAAATCTTTATTTTTGAGTAATCTTACTTTCTTTAAATGATATATTTTTTTACAAAAATACCTCTAATGTTTTTAATATTAATAAGAAATTATCTTGTTTATATATATCTATTTTGATGATCCCTTAGGTTTTCGTTCTATTTCGATGGGTATAATATTATTTGGCGTATATACACGATGAATAAACTGCAATATCCATTATAAATAAATATAGTAATAATTTTTTCTACCAAATTTAATTTTTTTACGAAATCTCTAAATAACGAAGAAAAATATTTATATAAAATACATACAAATAATAAATATTTATATATATATCTATATATATATGTAGATAGAAACCCTAGATCAAATACTTTAAATTTTTTTTTTTTGAGTTTTATGTTACTTTTTTCAAGAAACATATCAAAACTAGCGATATCCTTATAATAAATAAAATAGGATAACAGTTTTAATTAGATCTGTATAATTGAGTTTAATAAACAAGTCACACATCGCAATATACTAGACTTTCTAATTCTTTAAGAGGTTTGGCTAAAAGATTTGCAATATAACTAGGTAAGCGCTTTAAATACCATACATGTGTTACGGAACAGGCTAATTCAATGTAGCCCATTCGATATCTGCGGACACGTGATTCGATAAACTCAACGCCACATTGTTCACAAAATTTTGCATATTTCTCAATTGTTTGATATTTTCCACAAGCGCAGAGTCCACTTTTGATAGGACCAAAAATACGTTCACAAAATAATCCATCTTTTTCAGGTTTATGTGTTTTATAATGTAAAGTATATGGTTTTGTTACTTGCCCGACAAGTTCTCCATTAGGTAAAATTCTTTCAGCCCAACTGCGTATTTGTTCAGAAGAAGCTAATCGAATTCGAAGATGTTGATATTTTTCTCGATGAATCATAAAATTTAAAATTTTTTTTTCTATTAAACGTCTTTAAAATTTATATTTAAGTCTTTTTCAAATATGACGGAATGATCCAATTCTAACGATAAAGATCGTAATTCTCGAACAAGTAATCGAAAGGATTCTGGAGCAGTGCTAGGTTTAGGTATTGGCTCTCCCGTAATAATAGCACCAAGTACTTCATAGCGAGCATGTATATGATCAGATTTAATAGTAAGCATTTCTTGTAAGATATAAGCAACACCAAATCCTTCTAAAGCCCAGACTTCCATTTCTCCTACTCTTTGTCCTCCACGTCTGGATCTTCCTCTAAGAGGTTGTTGAGTAACAAGTGCATAAGGTCCACTAGAGCGTGCGTGAATTTTATCGTCAACTTGATGAATCAATTTCAGCATATAAGCTTTTCCTACTGTAACAGACTGTTCAAATATTTCTCCAGTTCTTCCATCTATTAAACGACTTTTTCCAGGATTTTCAGTTTCAAATAACCAAGGGTTTCCTGTTTTCGTACTTGCTTCATAAAGTTCTGAAAAAACTAATTTTCTCGAAGCTTCTCGTTCATATCTTTCATCAAAAGGGGTTATTCGATAATTTTTTCCTAAGAAATGTCCTGCTAAGCTAAGTAAGCATTCAAAAATTTGTCCTACATTCATTCGCGAAGGTACTCCTAAAGGACTTAATACCATATCAACTGGTGTGCCATCTTGTAAATATGGCATATCTTGTCTAGGTAAGATTTTCGAAATAATACCTTTATTACCATGTCTTCCAGCTACTTTATCCCCTACTTGTATTTTTCGCTTCTGTGCTATATAAACATGTATTATTTTTTCGTAATTACTAGAATTTTCTCTTTTAGAAATCCATCGTACATCAATAACTCGTCCTTTTCCGCCTGAAGGAACTTTGAGGCAAGTTTCTTTCGCAGTAGCTACTTGAATACCAAATATAGCTTGTAATAATTTTCCTTCTGGAGCACGTAATGATTCTTCTGTTTCCTGAGGTGTTAATTTTCCTACTAAAACATCTCCTGTTTCTACCCATGATCCTAATAATACAAGCCCATTTTTATCTAAATGACGCAGTACACTATTTTCTAAATGAGGTATTTCTTTAGTAATTTTTTCGGGGCCTTGACCCGTAGTCCGAGATTTAAGTTCATATCTTTCAATATGAATTGATGTATAAATATCTTCATATATTAGACGTTCGTTAATAAGTATTGCGTCTTCAAAATTATATCCTTCCCATGGCATATATGCTACCGAAATGTTTTTTCCTAAAGCTAATTCTCCTTTTAAAGTTGCTGCACCATCTGCTAAAATCTGTCCTTTTTTCAAAAAATTTTGTCGAGTAACTTGTATCTTTTGATGCATACAAGTACTATTATTTGAGCGCTGATATATTGTTAAAAATGTAGTTGTTTTTTTTTTATTAATATCAATCAAATTTATTTCTTTACCATCAGTATATAGGATCTTTCCACTTTGTTTTGCAATAACAATACTTCCAGAATCAAGAGCTGCTTGACTTTCTAAACCTGTTCCTACAATACATTTCTCAAGTTTTATAAGTGGAACCGCTTGACGTTGCATATTAGATCCCATTAAAGCACGGTTTGCATCATTATGTTCTAAGAAAGGAATTAAAGAAGCGCCAACAGAAAAATATTGTAAAGGATAAATACTTCGAAGATGTATTTGTTCCCAAGCAATAGCTAAAAATTCTTGTCGATATCGAGCTGGAGTTATTTGTACTTTTTGCGTATCCTGATCCAAAGCCAAACAATTTCCAGTAGCTATTCGATAATATTCGTCTTCTCCGGCAGATAAATAAATAAGTTTTTCTTCTTTGGAAATTTTGGATATTTTATAAAAAGGACTTTCTAGAGATCCCCAATTATTCACTTTTGCATGAATTGCTAATGATGCAATAAGTCCAGCATTCATACCTTCAGATGTTTCAATAGGACAAATACGTCCATAATGACTAAAATGAATATCTCGTACTTGAAAACTAGCTGTTCGTCGTGTTAATCCTCCAGGACCTAAAGAGCTTAATCTTCGTTTATGAACTATTTCTGTTAATGGATTAGTTTGATCTAGAAATTGGGATAGAGGATGTGATCCGAAAAATTCTTTAGAAGTAGCTATTAATGGAGTTGGAGTAATTAAACCTTTAGGACTAGGTAAACGTTTTCGCTTAGTTGCTCCACGTAGAATTTGTCGTACCGAATTTTCTAAACGTGTCAATGCCAATTTTGATTGATCTTGTAATAAATCTGCTACGGAGCGAATACGACGATTTTTTAAATGGTCTATATCATCAAGTGTACCAATACCAAACTTTATTTTTATCAAATAATCTATAGCAGCTAAAATATCTTGTGGTAATAAAAAATATTCATTTTCAGGTACGTTAAGATTAAGTTTTTTATTCAAATTTAATCGACCAATTTTTCCTAATTCACATCTTTGTTGAAAAGATTTTTTTTGTAATTCTTTACGTATAGATTCCGAAAATACAATATCTCCGCCTATACAATATAATTGTTTATAAAGCTCTACTATAGCATCCTCAGTAGATTGAGGCTGTTCTTTTCTTTTTTTTCTCTTTAGAACGTCTATAAAGATTTTTGGAGAACAAACACTGTCCAAAACCTGTTTTATGGTTAGACCCATGGCTAGTAATAAAACCAAAATAGATACTTTTCGTTTTTTACTTATACGAGCCCAAATTCTCGTTTTGCTATCAATTTCTAATTTTAATCTTCCTCCCCAATCGGAAATAATTGTACTTGTATATATAGAAATTCCGTTATGATCTAGCTCTGAGTTATAGTAAATACCTGGACTTCTTAAGATTTGATTAATAATTACTCTCGCAACACCATTAACTACAAAGGTACCTTGGGAATTCATTAAAGGAATACTTCCAATAAATACAGTTTGTTTTTGTGTTTTTCTCTTTCTTTTTTGAGCCAATTGAGTTGGTACATATAAATCTGAGGAATATGTATTTGATTGATATACAGCATCTCTTTCTTTTATTAAGGGTTCTGCTAATTTGTATTCTTTATCTAATAATTGGAATTCAAATTCATGATCTGCATCTTTAATTTTGGGAGAATAACTAAGTTCTTCAATTAAACCTTTGTAAATAGAACGATGAAATCCTTCAAATTGTATTTTTCCAAATTCAGGGAGTACAAAAATTTCCGTAGTTTTTTTCTTCCTCTAAAATAGTGTTAGAGTTTGTTTCATAATGACAAATCCAATTATCCTTATTCTATATCTAATTGTATAAAAAAAATATTTTTATTAAGCTTTTCTATTTTATTATAATTTTATAATTTTTTATCATGTCAAGTGTTTTTTATTCAAAATCTAAAAAAAGATACTTGATTAAAATTTAATTAAGTTTTATAATAATAATATAGTTTATTATTAATAAATTGGAAAATTTTAGTAATAAAGTAATAAAAAGAGACTTAGACAATTCTTACCAAAACTTTTATTTGGAAAAAAGGCGATATGGCCAAGTGGTAAGGCAAAGGACTGCAAATCCTCTATCCCCAGTTCGAATCTGGGTGTCGCCTTAATAATAACATAAACAAAATATAAAAAAGATTTGGATTGTCTATTATGTCATATTTTAAATAAAAAACGTATTGCTCTATATTTTGATATAGCCTATTACTTTCTTTTTTCTTTAAATTCATCATTAATAGACAACCCTAATATTAAGGATAAATCAAATGAGAAAAAAAAGCAAGTGTTATTATAAAAAAATAATAATTAATAGAAATAGTTATATATATTTATAAGGTTTATAAAATAGAGATATAAATTGAGATTAAAAAGATTATAAAAAATAAAGGAATATTTATTAATTAAATAGAAATTTAGATTTAACATTCATAAAAATATATATAGTAATTAATATTCTTTTTGGTGTTATAAGGATAATTTTCGTATTCTTCTCTTTACTTTCAGTCTAAAGTAAATTAAAAAATCCGATTGAAAAATGAATTAGTTTAATATTTTTTATTTTTAATATTAAAAATAAAAAATATTAAACTAATTAGATTTATACTATTTAAATTGTATAAGAAATGAAAAAGGTATAATCAATTTTTTCCCATCCTTTATAAATTTTTTTTCTTAATTTTATTTTTCTATAAGTTATATTTTCTTTTAAAATTTTTTGTTTTAAAATAAAGGGATTATTTTTTTCTTTAGAAAAAATTGTAAAATTGATCTTATTATTACGTAAATATGAACTTTCCGCTATAAAAAAAATGGCTGTTCCACTTAAAAGTATTTGTGATAATAGAAGAATCGGATCTAAGCGCCAACCTTGAAAAATAAGAATTCCTCCACATAATGAGCCAATAGATGAAAAAAAAGAATCATAATATTGAGATAGGTTAATGTTTACATGTTCCTCTCCAAAAACCATATATGATATGTTAATTTCTTTATGGCTTAAGCATTAAAATAAAAAAAATTTAAATACTCTAAATCCAAGTAAGTATGTAAGTGTAAAAAAATAATTTTAAACAAAACTTTTTGGATTGTCTTTTACCTATTTAAAATAATTAAAAAAACAGGTTTATTTTATTTGTACTTAGTTAATCAAAAAAAATATTTGTAACATTAATGGTACAAATATTTTAATAGTATCTTTAGGTTCATTTATTATTTCGTGGATCAAATTAGTTCATTTCTAGAGAAACAAAGAATTAATTAAATAAAAACTCTATATAATATATAATAGACTTTTTTTATTTTTTATATAATTATAATTCCATTTTAATTTTAAGATTTAAATATGTTTGCGAAATGTTAGAAAAATAAGTTAAATTTTAACCATAGATTTTTTTTTAGATAAATCAAAAAATTTTTTCAAGTTTTTTATTTATTATTATTAATAAATAAATCGAAATTTTAGAATTTATTTAAGTACATTCTAAATCACACCTCTAGATACATTAAGTTCCCTTATTCGAAGGGCATATAAGGGTATACCTACCATAATAAGGCCTATTCCTACTATAGTGCTAGGACCTAATTCTATATGAATCATATAATAATAAATAAATGAAATTAAAAAAACTAAAAAAATTATATATAATTTTTTTAGTTTTTTTAACTTAAAATTTAATATTGTAAAAAACTGAATATTTAAATAAAAATACAATATTATTTGATAAATCCAAGATTCTTAATAATTGAAAAAAAACTTCTTATTAATTACCCTGACTAACGGTTTGTACATAAAGAATTGATGAAAAAGCTGTAGGGATTAAAATGAACAATGCAGTAGCAATAAATGCAAGAATGTTTACTTCCATATGTTTATTATATTAGTGTTTAGTTTACAATACTAAAAAATATCATCTGATTTTTATTTATAATTTTTTATATCTTTTTTAATTATTAGATCAATAATATCAACAAAAATATTTTAAATAAAATAAATATTATTTTTTTTTAATTTAATAAAATCATCGATATCAAATAAATAGTATAACATAAGATTATTTTTTTTATTATTAGAAAAATACTGCCTTGAAGAGGACTCGAACCTCCACGCTTTAAAGCATAAGATTTTGAGTCTTACGTGTCTACCATTTCACCATCAAGGCTTGCGAGAAAAAATTTATTATATTTAATTAATTATTATATAATAGTAAAAATAAAAAATCTAATTTTAATTTGTTTTTTTACTTATGCTATATGTACATAAGTAAAAAAACAAATTAAAATTTTTACTAATGGAATAGAAATATTTAATAATAAAAAGAAATATATATTAAATATGTGTAAAACTATTTAAATTCAAATTAGTTTGGAGTAGATTAATAATGGGATTCATAAATATTCCCAAAAACATGGAAGCGATTACACAAATAATTATACTAATTTCAATTGAATTTTTGTAAAAGATGGAAAAAGAAAATCCAGTATATGTTTGTATATAAGAAGTAATTTCTTTATTTTCTGCAGTAATTAATAATTTAACTATTTTTAAATAGTAATATATGGAAATAATACTTGTGAAAAGCCCTACAAAAACTAGGAAATATAATCCATCTTTCCACGCACACCAAAATAAATAAAGTTTTCCAAAAAAACCAGATAATGGGGGGATACCTCCTAGAGACAATAAGCATAAAGCAAGAGAAAATGTTAATAAAGGATCTTTTAAAATTAATCCACTATAATCTCGAATATTATCTGTTCCTGTACGTGATCCGAATAATATAATACAAGCAAAAGTTCCTAAATTCATAAATATATAAAATAGTAAATGAACTATCATACTCGTATATCCATTAGAATCCCCGATAATTATTCCGATCATTAAATACCCAATTTGACTTATTGAAGAATATGCAAGCATACGTTTCATACTTGTTTGAGTAATAGCTACTAAATTACCTAATATCATACTGCAAATAGCTAATATTTCTAGAATAAAGTGCCATTGGTTAAAAAGAAAAGGAAAAACGATATTCGAAAGACGAGCTAATAAGGCTAAACCTGCTATTTTTGAAGTAACCGAAAGAAAAGCAACGACTGGTGTGGGGGAGTTAGAATCGAAACGAAGATTACTCATTCTTTCCTCTCATTCAAAACTGTGCATGAAATTTTTATTTCACACAGCTCCTAAGTAATAGTCTGAATTTATATTACTTTCTTCGTGTATGCATATAAAATTTTGAAAATTAAATATTATAATTTTATTAAAATTGAACTTTACGAAGAATCCTGTTTTAGTTATTTTTTTAATCTCAAAATTTCAATCACTTTTGTTATTGAATAAAAAAAAATCTAAATTTTTTCGTTTTAATAGTCATGAACTTTTTATTTTAGAGCTTTTTTTCAGATGGATATGTATACTACACTTATAATCCTTGAAGGAAAAAAGATTACTGAATAATATTTTTAAATACTTAAAATTTTTATTTGTTTTATTTATACCATCTTCTTCCTAAATTACCCTTAATAATGAACTTATTTTTTTTTATTATTTTAACTTTGTTTTATTTTAGATTTAATTTAAATTTATTAAAAAAAATTTTCTTTAATAAAAGTTATGTTTTATTTTGAGTGAAAATAATAATTTTTTGTTATTTTGCATGTCTATAAAATATTTATAAATATCGTAAACACAATAAAAAATTCTGTTTTTTATTTATAGAAAACGAATCACACTCCTTCATATACATCGGGAGTCCATTGATGAAAAGGTACTAAAGAAAGTTTAAATCCAATTCCTGCAAGGATGAATATAAGTGCAAGTAAAGTTCCTGAAGAATTATACATTTCTGTACTTATAAGCCCATTTGCTATTTTTTGAAGTTGAAATTCTCCTGCTGATGAGCCATATAACCAAGAAAAACCATAAATTAAAATAGATGAACTTGTTCCACCTATAAGTAAATATTTCATAACAGCCTCGTTAGATCGAACGTCTTTTTTAGTATAACCAGATAATAAATATGAACATAAACTTAAACATTCTAGAGATACAAAAATAGTAATTAAATCGTTAGCGCTACATAAGAACATTCCTCCTATAGTTGCTGTTAATATGAAAATAAGAAATTCTGTTATTGACAATTTTGTACATTCAATAAAATCGATAGATAAAGGAATACATAATATTGAACATAAAGCTAAAAAAATTTGAAATATTTTATTAAAGTTATTGTCTTGAAAATTACCTGAAAAACTAATAGTGGATTCTTTTTGTAATTGGAAAAGTAAAATAATAATACTTAATGATAAACTTAATAAAGAAATATAAAATAATAAAGATTTATTTTTTATTTCTAAGATTGAATCTAATATTAAAATAATTATTAAGGAAAGAATAAGAATGCATTCAGGCAAAATAGTATTTGCATAAAAAAAAGAGGGATCAAATTCTAAGTCCATAAAAATTTTCTCGATATGTAAAAAAATTCTATTATTTGTATATTTTGTAAATAAATTATTAGTAAAAATTACTAGAATTTTTACTAATAACTTATTTACAAAATATTAGTTCTTTTTAAAAAAGTTATGTATATTCCTTTTTTTTTTTATTTTCCAAGAAAATAAATTTTTTTGTTATTAGAAAAAATCAACGAAAATGAGCAAAAGCTCTATTAGCTTCAGCCATCCTATGAGTTTCTTCTTTTTTGCGTATTGCATTCCCATTATCTCTAGCAGCATCTATTAATTCATAACTTGATTTAAAAGCCATATTTCGACCTGAACGCTTTCTAGATGCTCCTAATAACCAACGAATAGCAAGAGCTTTTCCTTGTGCAGATTTTATTTCAATTGGTACTTGATAGGTCGATCCACCTAAACGTCTTGCTTTCACTGTTACATTAGGAGTTACTCTACGTATAGCTTGACGTAAAACTGATAATGGATTTTTTTTTGTTTTTTGTTTAATATTTTTCATTGCTTCATAAAGAATTCGGTAAGCTAATGATTTTTTCCCATGTTTAATAATTCGATTAACCATCATATTTACTAATCGATTACGGTAAATTGGATCAGATTTTCCCGTTTTTTTTTCTATAGTACTGCGACGTGACATAATATTGAAAAATAATTGAATAATTTATTAAAATAAAAAAATTAAATAATTTATTTTGGCTTTTTTACTCCGTATTGTAGGGTAGATCAATTAAAAGTGTTAAAAATCTCCCTTCAAACCGTATGTACAACTTTTATTGAATACGGCTTTCGATATTAAAAATTAAAAAAAATACATATATATTTTTTTAATTTTTAATACTTACTCATTTTAAATTGAGTATCCGTTTCCTTTTTTCAGAAAATCCTGTATTTTATTAATCTTACGGTAAAATCTTTAGGTTTAAAAAAATAAAAAAAAATTTTATGTTAATTTTTTAGTTTTTGTTTTTTTTTCTAACTTGTTCTAAAAAAGTTAAAGTTATTTTATTTTTTATTAAAAATGAGTTGGGGAATACTTTTCTATTCAATAAAAAAACCTTAGATATTTAAATATTTAATTTGTTTTAGCCTGCTTTAGTCCTTTCACAATATTTCTATTTTACAGTTAGCTATATTTACATGTTTTAACAATTAACATGGTATTGATTTATGATACAAGTATTAAAATAATAATATACAACGCACTAGAACGCCCTTGTTGACGATCTTTTACTCCTACAGCATCAAGAGTTCCTCTAACAATATGATATCTCACACCAGGTAAATCTTTGACTCTTCCTCCTCTTACTAATACTACAGAATGTTCTTGTAAGTTATGACCAATACCAGGTATATAAGCTGTGATTTCAAATCCAGAAGTTAATCTTACTCTTGCTACTTTACGCAAGGCAGAGTTTGGTTTTTTCGGTGTTGTAGTGAAGAAGTTAACGAAAAAGTTACCTTTAATGTTACTTTACAAAACCGTACATGAAATTCTCATTTCATACGGCTTCTCATTCAAATTTTTATCTTTTACAAAAAAAAAAATATTTTTATTCTAAATAATTTTGTTCTATAGATATATAAAAATATATAAAAAATTTTTAGATAATTAAAATAATTTGTTTATTAGAACAAAATTTATTTTATACTTTTATGATAATTTATTCAAATTTAATATTTATCTCTAAAAATTAATTTAAATAAAAAAATTTTATATTTTATATTTTT